GAAATCGTCCAGGCGTGCGGGAAGGGAGCGAGACCAAGCCTGACGGAGAGTCAGCCCCTCCTTCCCATTCTACGCCTGTCAAGTTTCAGAAATGAATGCCTTTTGCTGGTTTACATTCTTAAGGTTGAAAGACCCTTTAGGACCGACTACAAGACGACAACTATCAAAGGTGGTACGCTCTCTCTGCTCTAGACTAGAATATAAGATCCACGAACTCCATCTGCAATGCCTATAAATAAGATAAGCTATCAATCTGTAGGCTTTGCGCTGTTCACTTTTGATGTTATGTTAATAGGGGGCTGTTCGGTTCAATAGGAGCCCTACTTCCTTCAGTCGCAAGCAAATGAGTCCCCGCCGCCTTTCATCTTGCCCTTGTTACGCAACACGCCAACAAAGAACCTTGTCCTTTTCGAGCCTCCGCTTGCTCAGTCAAGTTAAGACGAAAGGAAAGGCTTTCATAGGCCAGTGAGACCGACAGAGCCAGGTTCAACATCAAGAGCAAATACAGATGCAGGGACAGGGGGCCTCGTTCCACGGAAAACAAAGGCGCTACTAAGTCGACCAGTGAAAGAAAATCCAAGAAAAAGGCCACCTTTCAGAGCGGAGGCTCTTCTACAAGCTAATGGGGATCATTGAAAGCTCACTGGCTCCCCAAGTTCACTGACTTGAAAGCAAGAAAGGTAGGTCGAAAAGATTCCCACTTCATTTTGGATCGGCACTTACTTGCCTACTATGAATGAGAAGGGGCACAACCCTTAGCACAAGAGGCAAATCGTGTCCTTCGAAAAGAAACCTTGTTTAGTATGTTGGTCTCTTTCATGATCTGTGTAGTCCGATTCTTCTGCTTCGGATTCTCCCAACAAGGGCTATAGTCTTCCTTGGAAATATGAGTAGTGAGGCCCCTTCTTCAAGTCAGCTTCAAGCCAATCGAGATCATGCTTCTTCTCGTGGACCGGCAGACAAGGAAAGGCCGATGTCAGATGGCAGTCAGACTGAGGAGGAGTCGGTCAAGTAGTACGAAAGAAGGGATTTCTGCGTCTATTGTCCATTAGTAATACTCATTCCAAATGGAAATAGAAATCGCATTCTTCCCATTAAGATCCATAGGAGTAAATGATTCATCCCAATCCGGATGTTCAGGAAGGGCATTGTCGACTAAAGAGATGGTTCTGTCAAAAGACTTTTCTAGCTATTGTAGATTTACGAATTGACGGAATGGTGCATTGTTCACACCTATGTTGATCTACCGCTGCTTTACACGTCCCTGGATAGGGACATTTTACCGGAAAGAGATAGACGGGCAGAAGATCTATGAGAAAAGACTTGCTAGCGTGAGCGGGAGGAGTCTACGACAACCAATACTTATCCAATGAAATTGCCAATAGCAGCAGACTTTGACTTCGCAATTGAAGTGAAGACCTCAGGTCTAGGGGGCCCAATCATTGCATTTGAAAGCAGCGCTAGAAAGCCTATAAGAGCTGTAAACTCGGCACGTAAACGTAAAGAAGGGCTGAACCCCTTACATGCTTACGTCAAAACCGAACCTGATATATAGACAGCGAAAGCGGATCGGGAGAGAGAAATTGACTACTATGTTCCATCGGTTTCTCCTTAAGAGCCTGGTGAGAACGGAAATCCTGGTGCAAACTGAGGGGGCTAAGGCTAAGGCGTAGTCCCATCTGCCTAGTCACGAATTGATGTGATGATCTGCAGCGCCTGCGCTGTACTGGCCGGACCATGTTGTATTTCATAGCCTGCTATACTCCCCTTGCCCCTGTTCCATGGCGGAACAAGGCCTCCCCATCCTACTTAAGAAGATTTCTTTCTACCAAGCAAGAGGGACCGCTGTAGGATTACTACACGCAAGAGCTTTTCACTAACAAAGAAATCGACCAAAAATGAAGAACAAGCCCGGAGTCACCACGACTTTCATCATAGCACCACTCCTTCTAATGTAAATTACTCCCCCAATGCCAGACTGAGAGAAAACGACCACCCCAATCATCACTGCTAAAGCCAGAATTCCGCTTGAGAGAGAAAGGATCAAAGACCTCAGGTTCGGTGAACGCTTCCACGATTCTATCGTGAATGCCCCCTTGGTGAACGCAGGGATACCCCCCTTTACTTCGTAATGGACAAACTTCGCCACTGAGTGACTTCTTTTTTAGCGCCTGTGCGTAGTCTGCGGAACACGAAGCCACAGGTTGCGTCAACAGTGGTTCCGGAAGCAAGGCCTACCACGCACTCATCCCAAGCAAAAGACACGTCAGCAGCACGAAGCGAAGATCACACATAGTTGATTGAAGCAAAGCTTCTTTCATTCAAAACGTCCGGATTCGACCGCTTGCCCCCGAAGCATCGCGTAGACCTATTATTCCCTCCGGAAATCGGAGTAGTCGTGCTTGAAAGCTCCGGTTGGGATCGATCGTTGAAGAGAGATTCAATGGAAGCTGAGTAGCGGCTGGAACTAGCGGTTTCCAAAAACCCGCAGACTGAAACTCGAGCCTTTTTAAGCTTCGTAAGTAAGGGAAAATTCTGGCTTTAAAGGAGGAGAGGCGCCAAGCGATAAAGTTTAGGGAGAGCAGCGAGTTTAAGAAAACGGAGAGCAGCGAGAAAGCCGGCCTAGCGCGCTCCGGCTTTAGAGCCTCCCTAGCGCGCTCCGGCTTTAGAGCCTCCCTAGCGCGCTCCGGCGAGAACGCCGGCCTAGCGCGCTCCGGCTTTCGAGCCTCCGCTTGCTTGGGCAAACCCACTTTCTCAAAGGAATAGGAATCACACTCATAGCCCCCCATGAAATTTCTTTTTGAAACTGTTTCCTGACGTTGCTACCCTTTCGGACTGTTACTTTGAAAGCCTCACGTCAAGGTCTTCCGACATCTAAACGTTGGAAGCGCCATTATCTCTTAATGTTTTCGCCGACTGGCATACTTCCTTTACCATTGGAGTTTTGGTTAGCATTTCCAGATTTGGGAGTGTTGACTGCAGAGCAGTATGGAATGGGCGTTTCTCATGGGTCCTTCAGACTTCAATGAAGTTGAAATTGATCGGATTTGTACTTTCTATGGGCAGATTGCATGTTTGAAAGATTGATGAAACATGGATGGAGTATCATCTCCGATATCTGCATGGGTATGCTACTGCATGGTTGGATTGCTCTCGCCCCTATTCTCTAAAGCTTGCTGTTGTGCTGTTGCTCTAGTATTTCTTGCCTTAAAGGGACACGCCAAGGTAGTAACGGTATGAGATTTGAGCTAGCAGGACGCCTGAAGAAAGAAGACTTCTGGCCGGGAAGGGAACTAAGCAAGAGAGAGTTGACCGTTGACAGGGCAAGACAGGCAGCTAGCTCTAGATGGAATAAAAGTCGGGTCGTGGACAGACCAAGCAAGGGATACTTCAATCGATTACAGATGCGAGAGTTGAAAGAGATTCCAGGAGGACGGGAAGAGATATTTACTAATTATCTGGTAGACAGATAGATATTCCCGGGAATACTGCTCTATAGAAAAGGTCTGAGGTGCACCTAGAAAATGCTTATTATTTCATAGTTAGAAGTTTTTTATATACGCTAGTGCTCCACCTAGGGGTGGGTAGTAGCTAACATAAGTATGCCTTCCTTCGGGTCCCTCTCTGCCTCGGTAAGAAAGATAAGGAAAGAGAGTTATTCCTCTAACTGAAATCGATTCATGATGGCGACTCCTACTTCTTGTGCCTTAACTATCGCTTACGGATATGCTTTACACAGGCGTGTAGTATTTCCTTTTTGCTTAATGCTTGCTCCCTCTTGCACCTCCCCTGCTGCACCACTTCTGTTTGCTTTCTTGCTCTTGAAAGGTTGGGAGGTTCGGGCTTTGGTGTTGGAGATCCGCAGAAAATAACAGTTAGGGTTTGGTCGAAAGAGGGTTACTGAAAGAAGAAAAATGGCCTTGGTTAGAGATTTAGGGCCATGTAATCTTCTTCTTCTGCTTCTTTTTCCGCGACAGATAGAGATGAGGAAAAGAAACGAAACAAATATCGAAGCAAGTTTGAGAGAGAAGAATGAAGCTGCAATTCAAAGCTGGCACTGGCCAGTAAGCGGATCCCAATCCAGTTCCCTCCGTTCTTTACCTAGTAGCAGCCTCTCTCTGATCAAAATCGAGAAATCCGGTATGCTACGCTCCTCACCAATAGATTAAACTGACCCTACCTCCTCCATATGGACTAAGCACTACTTTGATTTCCATTCATACTTCCGTTGGGCGGGTTGGGGCAAATCCCCATGAGAAGTTCAATCTCGCTCTAGAATAGCCCTAGGAGATCCTTCTATTTGAACTCCCGGGACTTCGGTAATGCGAGCAACGAGCGGAAAGAGCGAGTTATCCATAGTCAGTGTAAGGCCTCGTTCCGTGCTAACTCACTCCTCCACTCGCTGTACACTTCGCGAGCTAAAAGAGATGCGCCTTTCGGTTTCGGAGTGTAAAAGTAGCTCCGCCATCCGAATCTCAAGACGCGCAGGTGTGAGTCAAGTGTGAAAGTCGTTTTTTGTCTCGCGAGCGTTTCAGGCCGAGAGCAATAGCGAGATGCGAAGTAGGTGCTTCGGGCGTGCGTGAGCACTTCAAAAAAATGCGTGAAGTGGGATATCGCGAGTCGAGATGTGACAGATTGAGTCGTGAGCACTTCATTCCACAAGTGCGAAATGTGACAGCAGAATTTCATCGTAGAATATCTAGAAGCATGGCACCCTTGGTCTGCGGTGACAACGAGTGCATCAAGGTAGCGCGCATCGAGGTCGTGTTGCGCATCAAGATAGTCAGCGAGTGGCGGTCACTCACTTTTTAGATCTTCGTTTGATTCTATAATAGGTCTAGCGTGAAAATCAGGTCGGCGCGACACTTGCTGGCGTTGAGTCCAGCCTGAGAAAAAGAGAAAGGCTCGGCAATTGCATAGAAGAATCTAGCTTTTCTAGTGCAAAATCTAGCCTGGTTCCGCATCTTTACTGAGGCCTTGCCCCGCTTTTCATCTTTCTTTTTTGATCTCGGTAGATACGAGACCTCGATGCATCGTAGAGTAGAGTCAACTATCGCTTGCCATCTAGGCCCCCTCTTCGCCTTCGCATGCTAGTCACATCCCGGCGCGGCGGCAACGCGTATTCAATCATGCGCCTGTGATAAAGAACGACACGAACCAATGTTTCGATGTGCGTTTGCTTCACACACTCGTCTAGGGGGGCTCGCGACCCCTCTTCTCGAAAGGCCGAAGGCCTCAGTCTGGCGAAAAAAGAACTTGGCTATCGCTCCCGTCGTAAAGGCGCCTGATAAGCAGAGCACGTTTCCTCTTTCGCCTGTGAACTAATCGGCTTTCTAAAGACGAAGAAGAGACCTCGCGTCGCGGTAGTTCGTTCGCTTGGCTATTGATGTCAATTCGAACGTGGATGAAATTCCATTCTTTATGTCATATATAAAGCAGATCAATACAAGCGAGAAAACTCCAAGCTGCGAGTTTAATAAAAGGTCAAGCAACGAGTTTAATAAAACTCCGAGCAGCGAGAAAACGGAAAGCAGCGAGAAAACTCCGAGCAGCGAGTTTAATAAACGGGAGAGCAACGATAAAGTTTAGGGAGAGCTGCGAGGAAAACGGAGAGCAGCGAGAAAGCCGGCCTAGCGCGTGGAGGCTTTAGAGCTGCGAGTTTAGGGAGAGCGCCCTAGCGCGCTCCGGCGGGAACGCCGGAGCTTGTTCCCTAGCGCGCTCCGGCTTTCGAGCCTCCGCTTGTACCCTAGCGCGCTCCGGCTTTCGAGCCTCCCTAGCGCGCTCCGGCGAGAACGCCGGCCTAGCGCGCTCCGGCAGAGAGCAGCGATAAAGTTTAGGGAGAGCTGCGAGAAAGCCGGCCTAGCGCGCTCCGGCTTTAGAGCCTCCCTAGCGCGCGGAGGCGGGAACGCCTACGCTTGTTCCCTAGCGCGCGGAGGCTTTCGAGCCTCCCTAGCGCGCTCCGGCGAGAACGCCTACGCTTGTTCCCTAGCGCGTGGAGGCTTTCGAGCGCTTTCGAGCGCTTTCTCTCATTTCTAAAAGCGGGCTTTCTCTCATCTAAAAGCGGGTCTCTTATCAGGGAGGCGCCGCTATATATATGAAAAACACATGCAAGTCGCCTACTCATATTCAAAAGGTCTTTCTAAAGTCAAGTTGAGCACACGGACCGGAAGCTGCCCGCCCGGATGACAAGATCAGATGTCAAAGGGGGGGCCCCTTTCTCGCTGTTCTAAACAATCAATGACTAAAGAAAGATATGATAAAGGACCAACGACGATCAATGAGGATAAGGAGGAGGAGTAGGAGGAGCTTTCATTGAAGTAGAGGCTGAATCGAATGATGACGAGAGAGAGAATGAGACAAAGCCTAAAGGGGAGAGCACTTAGACATTTCACTTTGAGTACGGGGAAGTCCGCAGGGAGGAATTCCTCCGGGCGTATTACTGTTTTTCACCGAGGGGGTGGATCGAAGCGATTGCAGCGAAAAATTGACCTGAAACGAAGCACTTCGTCTATTGGCATTGTAGAAAGGATCGAATATGACCCAAATCGTTCTTCTCGGATCGCTCTAGTACGATGGATCGAGGGGGTGCTGCTACGCCGCCAGAGGAAATGCAACACGATAGAAGAGTTCGCTCCGCCGCGTAAGATCCTCGAACCTACCACGGCCACCCTCTTTTGCCTTTTTTCGTTCTCTTCCCTGCCCGGGAAAGTGGATCAAAGAAAGGTAGCTTGCTCCCAAGCCAAGTGCTTGCTTATGCTTTATGTAGTGGTCGGCCTGGAAACCTTCATGCCTCCTTGGTCGACCTGCGCAGGAAGCAAACAAACTTGCGCGAAGGATGTTTTCTTCTCTGCCCTGTCCCCTCCCTTGGCCAAGGGGGAGACTGCATCCCTTTCCTTCGGTAGCTCTTTGGGTTTCCCAAGGATAGCGGTAGCTGGGGCAAAGCCCGCTTTCTTCGCTCCGCGAATGAGAGAGAACGGAAAAAAGACGTTTTCTCTTTGCGAGATCCGAAAGTGGAGAACGCATTGCGTTCTCTGGGCACATAGGATCAAACGTAAAGCAGCGCTTTCTTGGAGTTTGAGGCAGCAAAAAACTTTAGGGCTTGTTGGAGCTGCTGAGCATAACGAATCGAAGCCGAAGGCGGATCAAGGCCCAAGCCAAGTGCTTGCTTATGCTTTATGTAGTGGTCGGCCTGGAAACCTTCATGCCTCTAGAAGCTTCTACAAAGCTTTGCTTCCGGTAGAAGCTAGTCGCTTCGGTAGCTTGCCTGCCAAGCCTATAGGCGAAGGGCCGAAGGATGGAGCGTGCAAAGTCGATCGTGCACCTGTCGTGTGACCCGTTGGTCCTAAGCAATGTCTTTCGCGAAGCGACCCACCTAGCCTTTTAGGGCAATGGAACTTCGATCTGATGCGGGTATCCAATCCCGCCGCTGAGATGTCCAGCGGATTCCGGGGCCTTGACGAATGGCCGGCCACCATTGTTGTTAGAAGAGCAAAAGGCCCGGGGCATAGCAGGATGAACCAATGTGAATGAGTGTAAGCTTCGTTGCCCGAACACGATTGGTGCTGACCACACTAGGTGCTACCGTGGTAGCAAGAGAGGCCAGGCGGTGACAATTGAGAGGTTGTCACTGAGCATTCCGTCTCACACGGGAAGAGAGGTCAAATGGCAAGGCAAAAGGCCATACGCCCGTGTGGCTCCTCGCGGAGTATAGCTCACATCCAAACATCTGATTGGGGAACGGGGCAACGCCCATGAAGCTCCGGCGGAAAGGGAAGGCCTGCCAGGCCGTATGCCCATGGGTGCAGGATTCTTCGAAAAAGCGCGGGCTGACTCGGAGACCTGGGACCTTGGCTTAGCAACGAATGAAGGGAAGCTCGAAGAGCTTTCTCCGCCTGCGGCTTATGTAGTGGTCGGCCAACTAAAGCTCGCTAAGCTTCGCTTCCCCCCTTATGAAACTTCATGAAGTAGTCGGCATTCTATAAGCGACTTGTCGAGTTTAGTTTACAAAGCTTTGCTTCTTGTAGTTGGCCCTCCATGTCTCCGCTTGCTTGCCTCCTTCCAGCCCAGAATGCCTACTGACGTTAAGCTAACCGCCAGAAGCGACACCCGAAGGGTGAGCTTCTGGCGCAGGAGGCCAAGCATTCTCCCAGACGTCCCGGCCTGGGAGCCCCGTTCGCCTTTACATTAGTCTTTCGTTTTTCTTTATTTTATTAAGTAGCTAAGTTTCAAAAGGCAAAGGTGAACAGCCCCCTGTCCTTTCTTTATAAGTAGTCAAGGGCTTATAAGAAAAGTAAGGAAGGAGGCATGGAGGTGGGAAGGCCGACCACTACACGGAGAGATTTCTATTTCTATACCAAGTCATGAGCGATAGCGAAGCCAAGCCGCCGCCTATAGGCGAAGGGACGAAAGCCCGGGTTAGACCCGATGGGAAAAAGTACGAAAAAAAAGTACGAAGTCACTTAGCCGAGCCGAGGCTAAGGTTATGGAATTACAGAGTGGGTTTTAGGTAATGAAAACTCCAGAACTGGCTTAGCTGTTCTACAAAGGAGAAAAGCTTTTGTTAAAGAGTCACTTATCCGTCTACAAAGGGAAAGGCGTCGGTACGGAGTCACGTCAGCTGTGGATATAGACTAGGCTAAGGAACGGAGTCCTTAAGTATTCACCGCTAAGGAAGAAGTCAGCGAAAGTGAGCTCGTAACTAAGAAAGCGAAACGAAGCCCTCGCAAAGAAGTCAAGGAACGAAGCTGCTTCTCTAATAGCCCCGGAAGGCGAAGGCTTTTTCAAAAAGTTTGATAGAGGGGGGCTTCGACCTTCTTAGGAAGAGCCGTACGAGGCAGCTCACGTACGGTTCGGGAGCCGAGCCACTGCACAGGGGCTTAGGTCAACACTTATATATTAGCCAGCCAGAAATTGGAAGCGGGTAAGATGGTGATGAATTGCGATTGGTCCAAACCTTATAAAAGCGGCTTCTTGCGACCTGCCCAGAATGCCCATACATACCTTCGGTTCCAAGACCTTGTGAGCACAGCGAATAAAGGTCGGGTTGAAGGGGACAGTCAGCTGGCTGCTTCTTGGCCACGCCCCCCTGCTTATAGATACGAGATACTTGATCTAAATTCGAAAGTAGGAAATAGCATACCATTAGCTGATATACGTATGGGAACATGGGTACATAATATTGAATGTCATCCAGGTCAAGGCGCAAAGCTGGCTCGAGCCGCAGGAACTTATGCTAAAATAATTAAGGAGCCAGCCCCACAATGTCTTGTGCGGCTACCTTCGGGTGTTGAAAAACTCATTGATTCCCGATGCCGAGCTACTATTGGTATAGTTTCCAATCCCAACCATGGTGCACGTAAGCTTAGAAAAGCAGGACAAAGCCGGTGGTTAGGCAGACGCCCCATTGTTCGTGGTGTTGCAATGAATCCAGTGGATCATCCTCATGGAGGAGGTGAGGGGCGCACGAAAGGAGGTAGACCTTCGGTGTCCCCTTGGGGGAAGCCCACCAAAGCAGGATTTCGGGCAGTAGTGGGGGTGGGGAAACGCAGAATTTAGTTCATGCCACGACGATCTATATGGAAGGGCAGTTTCGTTGATGCTTAACTGTTTTGAATGAAGAAGAACAAGAACAGATCAAGTATTTTGAGCAGGGTCACGTAGATCTTCTATTTCGCCGGAATTCGCCGTACTCATTTACAATGGAAAAACTCCTGTTCGTTGTAAGATCACTGAAGGGTCCAAAATTGGGCTTCTACACGGCCCTCGAGAACAAACAAATAAAGGAAAGGGAAGAAAGGGGAAAAAGTAAAGTCTAAGCGCCATATGGCACGAAAAGGAAATCCGATTTCGGTAAGACTTGATCTGAATCGTAGTTCAGATCCAAGTCGGTTCAGTGAGGGCGACCGCGAAAGTCACCGAATGGGTCCGGTCCGTCTTTTCCTGATCTTTTTTCCATATGACAAAAAAGGGCGTGGGAGGACGTTGCAGATGTCCGGGACGGACACGACTTCTTCTAACGCTAGAAGACCACTGGATGAAACCCGGGACCCGAGCATGTCGTGAAAGACGCACACGGGGCGGGCGTGTTTCGACCGTGTCTCCGGGGCACAGTTGAATGTAGATATCATGAACGCGAGGTGCAGGATACCAGGCCGAGAAACCTGGGCAAGCACTCCCCTAATGTGCCGATCGCTAGCGCATCCAGGGCCCCGGCGCCCAGCTCCGCTGGAGAGGCCGTCACTGATCTGAGAAGTGCGTCCTCGGTTCGGATAGACGAAGGCCTAGCCCCAGGAATCAATAAAAAAACAAGTGCTAAGTTTCATTTCAGATCAGTGAATAAACCGAAAGAAGAGACGTTTCTCGCTCGGCGCCGCACTATGCTCCGCTTCAACAAATGAGAGTTTTCGGTGGAACCGGTGAACCACGTTAGATGCGTGGGGCAGAGGGCTCGTAGTACCTGATAGCGCTGCTATGCAGTGGAAGGGAAGGAGCCTAAATCGACCCCCTTCTTTCTTTTTTATTCACAGACACAAAAGCACAGTACAAAGAGATTGGACTCTCGGATGAGACTAAGCAGCTACCGTTCCGACGCGCCCCTGACCCTATCTTGATTAAGACCGAAAACCCTCTCTAAAGTGGAGCCTAGTTGAAGCGAGTTTGAGAAAACTCCAAGTGAGAAAACGGAAAGCAGCGAGGAAAACTCCGAGCTGCGAGAAAGCCGGCCTAGCGCGCTCCGGCTTTAGAGCCGGCCTAGCGCGCTCCGGCTTTAGAGCCTCCGCTTGTTCACTCCGGCTTTCGAGCCTCCGCTTGTTCGTTCCCTAGCGCGTGGAGGCTTTCGAGCGCCCCTTTGAATATTAATAGAAATAAAAAAGAAACTTTTAGGGATATAGAAGGGCTCAGTAAAGAGAGTTGTAGATTCGTAGAAGAGGATCAGAGTACGCGCGCTACAAAACGCAGCCAGCCAGTTCAAGTTAGTGGAAAGAAGATAGTACTACAGTACTGACCCCTCTGGGGCCCCCGGTTGCTTTGGCGCGCCCCACCCCAACGTTAGAGTATTGCCTTTTCAGCCTACGCTTGCTGCTTGCAGCATGGATTCTTTATATCTAAGGCCGGAGCGAGACTCTATCCAGATCTCAAAGAATAACGAACTAGGCGGCCGGCGGGCAAAGAAAGGGGGCGGGCCGGCCGGTCGGGGCCTTGGCGATACGTTCTTCTTTCGAAGCGTTTTGCCAATAGAGCGAGGGCGTCCTTCTGGGGTAGGGCGTTTACTTTCAAATGACAACCGCCCGTTCCTGCTGCGGGGGCGTTGCACGAAACCAAACCGCCCCCCCGCCCAATTAAGTACCAGTTGCTTCGCAGGTGGGCCCACTTAGGTTAGGGGGGCATTGTCCCTCAGTTCTTACCAACCTCAGGTGTGTAATCGACATCTAGCTTATTCTCGGCAGTTTTTTCATGCAAGCCTGACCTCAGCTGTCCATTTCTTATTCATTCAGGGCGCCCCTAGTGGACTTGGCGGTGCTCCTTTCTCAAACCAGAACAACTCTGAACGTTAGGGAAGATAAGGGAGGACCACCTGAGCGAACCGAACGTTAGCGGCTTAAGCTAAGCCTATCACGAGCAGCGTCGCTGCTTGATCGCCGGGGAGGAGTTTCTATCTCAAAGTATGGGGCAAAGGATCAAGCGCTTTGACTTTGTCCCCCGGGATCCACCACAGGTTGGGTTTGAGAGCCGTGTGATGGGTGACTATCCAGCACGGTTCGGAGAGCACTTGTATGTAGTCTGCGCTGGTGAATGGAAGCCCCCGCCGCAAAAAAGAAGCGGCTCTTCCCACGGCTCCGCCACCATTGACTCTATTTATTATTATGGAAAATCAGTGTATCAAGATGTCAATCTTAGATCTTATTTCGGTTCGATACGTCCACCGGAGATACTCACCTTTGGCTTTCGTCTCGGTAGGTGTATTCTTCTACATTTTCCCAAAAGGACATTCATTCATTTCTTTCTTCCCCGTCGACCACTACGACTGAAACGACGCGACAAATCAAGATACGGAAAGGAGAAGGGCCGGTGGTGGGCATTTGGGAAAGTCGGGCCGATCAGGTGTCTTCATTCAAGCGAGGGTACAGAGGAAGAACGAAACGAAGTGAGAGGCCGGGGGGGAGGGAAAAGAGTCGAGTCGATCAGGCTCGACGACCGGGAGAAGCAAAACGAAATCCGGATTTGGCCGAAAAAGATGCAACGCTATGGATACCATGACCTATCACCATCGAGAAAGAATAATTTTTCTAAATCACTTCGGGTCAGCGGGGCCTTTAAGCATCCGAAATACGCCGGGGTTGTAAATGACATAGCGTTCCTGATAGAAAATGACGACTCCTCCAGAAAAACAAAGTTATTCAAGTTCTTTTTACCAAAGAAGTCCCGCTCTGACGGCCCGACGAGTCATCTACTAAAAAGGACCCTCCCCGCAGTGCGCCCCTCCTTGAATTATTCGGTCATGCAATACTTATTGAATACAAAGAACAAAATGCATTTCGACCCCGTCGTAGTTCTTAATCATTTCGTGGCACCGGGTGTGGCTGAACCATCTACGATGGGGGGAAGGAAGGAAGGAAGCTTAGAAAAGAGAATACGCTCTCGCATCGCTTTTTTTGCGACCTGCGAGAAAAAGTGTTTGGCCCAAGCCAAAAAGAGGTTGATCCACTTCATTCGCCAAGCGAATGATCTTCGCTTCGCGGGAACAACAAAAACCACCATCTCGCTCTTTCCTTTCATCGGTGCTACCTTTTTCTTTCCAAGGGATGGGGTTGGGGTGTATAATAACCTATTTTTGGAGTATGCCCGGGAACAACTCCTAGGTCAATTAAGGATCAAATGTTGGAACCTCATGGGTAAGGATAAGGTAATGGAATTTATAGAGAAATTCATAGGCCTAGGTGGGATAGGAGAATTGATAAAGGGAATAGAGATGATGATAGAGATCATACTGAGAAAGAGGATAATTCCGTACGGGTACAACTCTTATTTGAACGAAGTGAAAAAAATGCGATCTTTTTTGTCTAATAGAACAAACACTAATACCTTAATTGAGTCGGTAAAGATTACATCAGTTTATCAAAGTGCTTCTCTGATTGCTCAAGACATCTCTTTTCAACCGAGGAACAATCAAATCTCATTTCGTTCCATTTTTAGTAAAATAGTGAAGGATATTCCATTAATAATGCCAAAAGGGGTGGAGGGGATACGTATTTGTTGTTCAGGTCGATTAGGAGGTGCGGAAATAGCGCGAACTGAATGCGGAAAGTATGGAAAAACATCTCGTAATGTATTTAACCAGAAAATCGATTATGCTCCTGCGGAAGTATCTACTCGTTACGGAATTTCAGGTGTCAAAGTGCGGATCTCATATAGTCAAAATAAGAAGGGACGTGCTATATCCGAAACGTACGAAATATAGTAAATATAGTAAAGGCAGATGTAGTAGGGGTCGCGAACCGGACGGTACACAACTTAGTTTTGGAAGATATGGCACCAAAAGTTGTGGAGCTGGTCGTCTTTCATATCGAGCCATTGAAGCAGCGCGTCGGGCTACAATCGGACAATTCCATCGTGCTATGAGCGGACAATTCCGAAGAAATGGTAAGATATGGGTAAGAGTTCTCGCAGATCTTCCTATTACGGGGAAACCTACAGAAGTGAGAATGGGAAGAGGAAAAGGAAATCCTACGGGTTGGATTGCTCGTGTGTCCACGGGACAAATCCCATTTGAAATGGATGGTGTGAGTTTGTCAAATGCTCGACAAGCCGCTACATTAGCGGCGCATAAACCATGTTCGTCAACCAAGTTTGTTCAGTGGTCGTAACGTAATTGGTTAGTGGGGAAAAACCGGGCCGGGACTCAAAAGGATTTGGCGAAGTGTTTGTTCCTGAACGACGGGGACAAACAGGGCCTTTTTCTTTTTCATCGCCGAAATTGTACGACGAACCCTCTTGTTCCAGGCGTACGACCCTGAGACGAGACGTGACGGTGTCACTTTTCCGGCCCTCCAAAGTGACAGTTACATAAGTAAGAATAAGAAAGAGAAGAGCCCATTTTTGACGCCCTTGATCCAAACTTGAATGTGAACATACCAATACGACGTATTCGCGAGCGCACCTAACGATGACTTTCGTAAGTAGTGTGAACCAGGACTCGAAACTGGCCCCTGCAGCTTCTCCATCCGGTGGATCAACACTCAGTCAATGGAATAAACAAGCTGTTCTGGCTCGAAGTGATATCACATTTTTTTGTCTTATAGACTTTCGATAGGCTTTGGACTCTCTATCAGGTGGGTGCCCTTTGATCGATTGGCTTGTCCCGGAAAATGAAAGGCTCCCGTTGCGACTCTCCGTCGTCTTCTTTTTGTTGGTCCTGGTGCCTTCACCCTTGAAGCCTAGTTCAATGTAGGGCTTTCGAGCAGCCGTAGTTTTTTAGGGTTGGTTGCAGGACTTCAAAGCCGTAGTTTGCTGGGGAAGCGCATATCGGATATCGGATCTGGAGTACACACTTAAACAGAGATTAGTATCAGCCTTCCTAGAGTAAAGGCCCTAGCCAATCATTTGGGTGGGATGGGCGAGCTATAAGCTAATCAAAGAGTAAGATGACCCCAGAGGCAAGTCAACCAGATGTAATAGATGGATAATGAGGGGAATTTCATCTCATGTCCTCCCCTATATCTTTTAGGCTCCTACTTTCCTTATACCAACTGGCAATAAATATCTAGTTGATATATGCGAAACCATTAGTCTTTATTTTCCATTGACAAGGCGAACGATAGAAAAATGGAATCCGCTGTGTCAGATGGTACTTCAACCAGAACAGAGTAGCATGGGTCCCGATTCCGGGCAGTAAGCTTTCGAAGCCTGTGTTCTCCCGAATAACAATAGAAGATTTTCAGACGCAGATGGTAATTTTTCGGTTTCCAAAGGAATCGGGGCGTCTTGATTCTCCTGTGAAAGCTCAATCACTATCACTCACTGGAAGCATCTATCCTTTCGAAAGAGGGGGATAGACTCAACCAAGGAAGGGAAAAGAGATGGATCAGGAGTTTACTCGATTTAGTTGGAGAGGGAAAAAAGCTAGTCAACCGGGGCGAAATTCGGGTTCATTGTTTTAAGCAAGGTGAGAGTTCTATTCTGTGGGGCAAATTAAGACTCAAACGTACACGAATAATTGTCAGTTTTTCCACGGATCGGCACACTTAAGCCCGTAATTGTTGGCTTCTATCTACTGGCACTACCCCGAATCTTGCTGTGGTCCAGGAAAAGATTTATTTCCCCTTTAAGCGCTCGAAAGCGCTCGAAAGCCTCCACGCGCCGCTGCTTTCCGTTTTCTCCGATAATAACCCTTCTTTTCGGCATAACACGAGCACTTGCCACTACTAAACTCAACCACTTTTATGAAGGTGATCGACGAACCGGCTGAAATGAGACTTTCTTATTTCGGGATTTTGATGAGATCGACTTCCCCTTTTTTTCTTCTAAACCGGATGCGAGTCTTCCTACTATTCTTCAAGCCAGTCAGGAACCTAAGCAAAAAAGAGACTGACTGAGAAAAGGAGGATCTATCATTTCGCTTTGATCTAGCTTTGGTCTCTGCTAACTTTATTCTATAAGTACTCTTAGTGAGACTTTTCTCACTTATTGATCACATAGCTTAGAGTTGTTCTCGATTTTCTTTTGCAGAATGATTAAGTGGAAGCGAACAAGCGTAGGCCGAAAGGACGGCGCACTTCTCTTTCTTCGATGGACAAGACTTTGAGTTACACTTTCCTTTCCTCGCTCGGTTCGACCTTTAGTTGTTAGGGAGAGGGGATCCGAATTTGCTTTACTTGTCAAAGGGAAGGACAGGACCGTTTAGTAGTGTATCTTAAGAGTCAACGGATTTCTCCTTGTTGGGAAAGAAAGAAGGACGACCTTCCCTTTTTCGTAGATAGTCTCAGTGAGAGCGACTCTAGTCTCCCCCGATCTTAAGTTAATGTGATTTCTTGGGTCTTTGCCTTGAACCAGTGATCGCTTGGTCAGGATTACCCTTTTTTTCTTATTCAAAGTCAAGTGAAAGCAATAGCTCGTTTTTCTCTCTCATCTTCTTTTTTTTGTTCGAGCCCCCTAACAGGACAAGTAAAGGGATCATGCATTGAATAGTCAGAGTATTTGGATTTTGGGGGGAGAGCTGGACGAGCATAGTTAACCGTGAAAAGTGTGCCCAACCAAGCCAAGAGTCAGAGAATAAGAGTGCCCTATTTTCTTAGTGATCGAATCAGCTTAAGGAAGCTAGGCTCATCAAGTCGAGCTGTGCAAGATCTTTCTTCTTAACCTATCTATCTCTTCTGAAGCTTTTCCTCATCTTTTGGATAGATAATGGACCAAGATCTGACTCTCCACGTCCCCTTCGTAAAAGAAAGAGGAGAGAGAGTCAAAGCCAAGCAAGATAAAGAGTGGAGTCGGTCGAGTACAAGATTGATGATTGACTTATCCACTAGCTTCACATGACATTGTCTTTGAAAGGTCGAAAAAGCAAGAAGGATTCTATTGACTGACGACTGATCGTCGGGTTAGCCCACTTGCTGCTCTTGTTTTTGGCGTTTAATTCGATCTATGTCTTCCTTCATGCACGGCCCCCTACTACCTAATTAATTCCTGTCTGTCCAGTCAAGATCAAAACCCGGTCTTTGTTGGAGCTTCCTTGAGTGAGAATCTTCACTGCTTGAGCACGTGGAGGTTATTCATATTCTCGATTGTTCAATGCAGCGGTTGTCATTGATCAAGAAGGGGCAAGGACCGACTTATTGAAAGCGGACCCTCTCCAACCACCCCGACTAGCCTAGCCTTGCGAACTCTTCGGCTAACCGCTTGATGTGTTTTCTTTATTTTATTAGTTCCCTCTGGAAAAAGCACGAAACTCAAGGACTTTGCCACGAGAAGAAAGAGCCCTACTTGTCGGCTCGCCCTTCGAGAGGAAGTCCATCCGTTCAGAACGAAGGAGGGTCACCTCTCTCTTTGCTTGACGCTGACATCGCAGGCTGAATACTCAGGAAGAAAGATGAGTGCTGCTCTGGCGTTCGAAGTCCGTCAATTAGAGATCAGAAGATTCAGTCGTTCCGTTGATCACGATATCTATCCATTAAGCCAGACAAGCATGGTTCAAAGATCAGCCTATCCGCCCGGAGAGAAAGCTGCCCGAGGAGAGATTGAGAGCTCCAACCGGGATCTTCGACTCACTACTCTTTGTTTTCCTTTGGAACCAGGGTCTGAACGTATCCCGCATGATGTGCTCCGTCTTCTTGGCATGAACCTTTCTGCTTTCAAGTCCTGGGGAACCACTCCTCTTGTCTTGCCAGGCAACTCAACCTATTCTATTTGTCTGCTTTCTTTCCACCGACCTGTGGATCATGTTTCGAAAGAAAAGTGCTCTAATCAACCTGAGACCCCCTATAGTATACCCTCTCGGAAATTCTAAATCAATCGCCTTCTTTATGATCAAATGACTTTGTGCTCTATGTTGATAGGTAGAAGAGAAGATTTATTTTCTTATCCCGTTTTCAAAAGGGATGAAAGACGATTTCTGTTGATTGACCTCCTTCTAGTCATGGACACCCTCTCTCTCGTCTACAACCCTTGTAGCACTCTTTCTTGGTTCAGCCAACGCCGACGTCAACCTCAATAATGGATGCTTCGACTTGGATGGCTTTGTAGGCACTGCCCTTTTGCTTCTTCCTCTGACTGATGCATACAACCCGTTGTTGTATAGTAGTTATTATCTTTATTTGGCATTGTAGTGTGCATGAACGAACGACTGATTGATTCACATCCCCTTCCCCTGTTGGATGAAGCTCTCGATCACTCTCTCTTCCTAGGAAATTTCAGAAAGACGAGACTCTCTTTGGGTGCTCATGTCGCCCTCCACCATAATGTACAAAAGACGCCATCCATCCTGCTGGGCGAAGAAGCAGACTGAATCTAAAACCGAAGGATCAGATGCGGGCGGACGAACCTATCCAAGATCATCTTACTGACCCATTAAAGAAATTGTTAGCCCTACCCACTGAGAAATCCGAACTCAACAACGAACTCATGTCCAATCCAAGAGCTAAAGCCAGACTGCTCACTGGATCAATTTGCTGAACCATTTCTATATCTGGCGAGATCCGTTAAAAAGGATCAACAAAACCTCTCCTTCGCAGCAGAAGAGGGAGCCCGCGGCGAAGTGAAGGAGCCTTGCACGCTATTGAGGAGTGAATCCAGGATCTCTTCCGAGAATCTATCCTGGCTTTCCTCTTCTGGGTCGAGCCCAACGTCATGCCGACTCCCAATCACTGGAAGATCGGGTGAGGAATAGGATGTCGGGGTGGTAGGAATGGCTTGGAATGGGGTGGGGGAATCTACTTTCATTCAATCTCTGCTTTCGGAATTCCCGACCGGTGACCACCATCTTCTCATTCCAAGTGGAAAGAGACTATGGAAGCTACGTCTCTGTCATCACAGATTTTGGTCCGGCAATGGTAGGGATACTAAGCCGTCCCATCTGTCCAGCTGGTCCAAAGTGTGCAAACCGCTTTGTGAAGGCCGACTGAGAATGAGGGACCTAGTTGTAAAGATTGAAGCGTTCCAGGCAAAGCTGCTTTGGCGTGCACTGAAAGTCAGTCTTTTCCTATATGGGCCCAATAGGTGAGTGCATAATCCGGTGTAGAACGGAGGGGATATCCTAAGTTGATGTGCACAAGTGCTTCCTCTGTAGGAAGTCGATTGCCTCAACCAATTTCTTTGTACATCAACACAAGAAGTGGCGAATTGGAGATGGTACTACCTCAGTTAGACTGTGGGAAGATGGGTGGGTGGGGCCTCTCAACCAAGACATCGCGGCGAGTGGCCCCTCGGTACGGTTAATTCCAGCTGAAATCGCTCCGAGGATGACTGGAAGAGACCGTATCTGAGTGACGATCTTGTTTACGAACCACCTTGACCTTTTGATCTTCCTGTTTTGACGCAGTTTTCACTCCTCCTTGAGTTGCCGGTCACTTACGGCATTCATGAAATTCCAATCCTATTTACGGATTCACTCACCAGCATTCTTAACTTCGAAAGGGGCCTGAGACTTCATGGAGAAGAGTAGGCTCCTTGATTTTCATTTTCCTCAAACGAAGAGGCTCATCAATGAATCCTGTGCCCCAGTCTTAATGAAAGGGATACGGCAACGACCGGAGCATTCAACTTACCTGCCATATGAGAGATCTAACTACCCTAGCAAGAAGGGGGCGATTTCCTGGTGGCAACATGGTTTTGCTTTTTAGTGGTACTAGCGCGTCTACACTCTGGATTTCGCCTAGCGGAATTCCGCTAGCAACTAGCACTTGAGATGCTGCGACTACTCAGAGGGTTGCAGTTCGATGTGAGCTTGGCTCCCTGAAGCTGATCCAATGACTCAAGTACCTAATAAAAGTACCATTTCTTTGTTCGAAAGAACGCGAAAGCACTTACTATGCTTGCCTAGCACCGACTCTTTAATACACTCTACCTTCCCCATTGCTCAAACCGAGACCTCACAGTCTCATCGATCGATGATAGTTGGGATCTGTTGCTTATGGGCCGAGCCTTCCTTGGTCTCTGAATGACAGACGATAGGCGAGATCTATAAGGACTTTGATTGCTTCTTTAGATTCCAAAAAAATATGCTGCTACAACATAGAATTGGATTCCATTCCGTACCTGTCAAAAGCGTTTGACTTTGAAGTGACTTCGTGTCGGATTAGTCTTCCGCTTTAGATGACCCACTCGCATCACAATCCAACAACATCTCGGAACAAGGTCTCAGCCAAGTCGATAGCTCGTGGACTCTTCTCTGAGGGAGAAGGATCGTCGATCAGTGAGAGGCGAGATTGGCTATTGGAAGGATCGGTTCCATTGAGTTCAACAAGGAAAGGGATTGGAAAAGAAGGAAGGTGTGGTCAGGGTTGGAAAGGAAGGAGATAAAGCTTGAGCTTGAGCGTGGAGCTTGCCTTCTTGACAGGCCTACTTTTCTTTGTTCAACTGGGCTTGTTCGCTTGACGGGTCCTGGTCACTGCTAGTTAGCTCCACGAGACTTGGAGAATATTTTGGTCTCCGCGGCCCGCTTCGTTCGACTTACTTAGACAGATAGAAAGTGGCAGGCGAACAGTCTACTCTTAGAAGCTTGTTAACAAAAAGCTTTCTCTGACTTCAAAGTTGGATCGACTGGTTCACTGAGCTTGGCTGGTGGACTAGATAGGGACAGGAAAGTGACAGGACCCTTTTAAGAGCCAGAATCCGGTGTGAGGCTTGTGCTTCTTTCTATGTCTATGGAGAGCATGAAAGGCCCTAAGAGGTCAGTCAAGTTTCGCAGGACAACGGAGTTTGGGATCTCCCGACGGCTAGGGAGATGAGTCCCACCTGAGACGAATCACGTTAAAGGGCGATCGCTCAACCTATCGCAAGCATTACGCCAGCTTATCGCCAGCCTCGTTGAGCCTCACGAGCCTAACGTGCATAACGAGCTAAATTACTCTGTCTGATAATTCCCTCCTTCCTATATAAGCTATAGCTGCTCTAATGTTCATGCAATGCGGGCAAAAAAGCCGTATCGCGCGAGTACGCACGTCTATCACGTTTTTCAGCTTGACTTTATGAATCCGCCAGGTCTGTTCATTGTTCTCAGTGTTGTAAGGCGGAAAGACCGAGTGAAGTTGACCCGGGGCACAGGTTTATTCACAACCATCTATTCCTGCATTCTTGCCTGTCCCTGCTTCCCTTTGCCCTTGATTGGCATATGTTAGCCCTAGCCCCATGGGAAATGCACTTTGACGGTGCCTCCCGAATGAATAGACGAAAAGAAGAGTCCTCAGGTGTCGGCATTATTTTCATCAAACCAGAAGGGCCCGCATTCGTTCGCTCTCCTCGAACCGTGTTCCAACAATATTGCGGAGTATCAAGCGCTGATTATGGGAATGGAGTTGGCAATCCGAAGACTCGAAGTCAGGGGCGATTCCCTCCTTATTGTAAACCAAATGAACAATGTCTATGAAGTGAGAAAGCCCGACCTTGTACCTTATCACCGGAGGGAAAAAAGTGTGGTTTGGCACATGCGTTCACGTACTTCAACATAGAACATGTGCCGAGGGGAAAGGAAAGAACGCCCGAGCCGATGCACTAGCATGGTTAGCAGCTTCCATGACACCGTCTGACGGTGAACCCATAAATATCACACAGTCTTAGATCGGCCACCGCTAGACACTTATGAAGCTCTTGCGGAATGCAATCGACGTTCAGTTCGAATAACGACGAAGTGGGAATTCGACGATTGGGGATATCCTTTCATCCAAAATCCAATACGGGATACTACCGGATGACCCGAACGAAAAGGCCGAAGACGTGCTCCGAGGCGATCCTCAAACGAAAACATTGTATCGGCGATGGAGTGCTCCTGCGGTGTCTGTCGGACCAAGATGCAGAGAAGGTTATTCAAGAGACCCATAACGGCATTTTTTGTGCTCATCAGCTCAATAAAAAGACAGAATCCGGAGATTGGGTTACTATTGGCCCTCCCATGATCAAGGATTGCATCGACTATGCCCGTCGGTGCGATGCCCGCCAGTTTCATGGTGACTACATCCACCAGGCCCTAGAACCATTGCATCCAACCGTGCCATCATGGTCGTTTGAAGCCTGGGGGATGGACGTCATTGGGTCCCATCAAACCTCCCTCTCTCCCTTACGCTGTACTATCTCTCGCTGCCTGCCTTCTTTCGTTGCAACACTCTCCTCTGCTCTACCTCGCACTGATCTTCTTCCGCAGCTCTTGCTTCCTTCACTTACTGCCTTAGAAAGGAACAAGCTTAATTTAGGCACCTACCTCCTTGCATTGTAGCTCTGCTCTTTGCTTGCTGTCTGGGAGCTCCACTCATCACCCCTATCACTCGACAACCCAACCTTTTCATTTATTACAGTAATGTTATTCCATGTCTCTGATGATTCGGCAGGAGGAAAGAGGCGCGGCTTTGACAGATCCGCTGAAGAAGGATCGGGGTGAGAACTAGTCTGAAGCTTGTCAAAAGGCTTTTGACGGTTTGAAGATGGCGATGGTGATTGAGCCGGTGCTGAAATTGCCTGAGGAAGTCGGTTGAAACTTTCGCTTCTGGCAGAGACCTTGACAGGCTGAGCACTTGACCAGTTGGTGATGCAATTGGCAAGTGAACAACGAGTCTTGGTTGAAGACCCAAGCGCTCGAAAGCCGGAGCGAACAAGCTCCGGCTCTAAAGCCGGAGCGCGCTAGGGTACAAGCGGAGGCTCGAAAGCCGGAGCGCGCTAGGGAACAAGCGTAGGCGTTCCCGCCGGAGCGCGCTAGGGCGCTCTCCCTAAACTCGCAGCTCTAAAGCCTCCACGCGCTAGGCCGGCTTTCTCGCTGCTCGGAGTTTTCTGAAACTCGCTGCTTGGAGTTTTCTCAAACTCGCTTCTTCTTATTCAATGTTAGTCTTATTTTTCACTTTTGGTGCTTGTTTCAATAAAGTTCAAATGGGAGTTTCCTTTGAAGTGTGGGTGTGTGCCTTATTCTTCTTTTTTGCATTGGAAATAATGTCGATTGTGTGCCGTTCACCGCGAAAATGACGTAAATTGGAGTGAAGAGGTAAAGTGCTTCTTGATGGGCCTGGAATGTTGGATAATTTTGAGTGAGTGGTGCGGAAGGTGAACCGGAGAATGTGGCGAGTAAGAAGCTATTTTCATCTTGTTCTTGTCTGGTAGGGCTATGCATGCGATCATGATGCCTGTAGCTGATGAGACGCGCCCCCATATATTGGTTGGGGCATTACAGACCCAAGAAAGGCATGGCTTACTTTGAGGGGAGTTAAAGAACATGCGACCGCAAGTAAGCGTCAGTGCCTGGGAACGAACTGAACAACATGGCCTTCAGCAGGGTAAGAAGGGGCCTTTATGATGGTGAAGAACCTTTGTGATCAACTGGAGTATGATGGTATGAAAAACAATGAGGCCGATAATCTTAGTCAGATCATGAAGGGTAACAATGAATAATTTGATGGGATAAGGCAGTCTTAGCTACTGCATCATAATAACCCTTCCTCATTTTCTTAATGCAAAGGTACATGAGAAGACGTATACTATAGGAGGATGAACAGGCTGAGCCTGTCTGGACAAAGTGTAGATCCTCATCCCTAGGGCGCAGCCTTTTGTATACTTCTACGTTCAAATTTCATTGTTGGGGGCAGCATCAGGGAGCTCTTCCAAGAACAAGAAGTGGAAGCCGGGGTGCGTGTCTTAGGTGCGGGCAGATGGGGCGTTGTGGATGGCGCGCACGGATCGAGTTGTGCTTGCCTCTATCGTCTTACTCACACGCCTGTAGCCGGCCCCTTTGAAATAATGGTTGCCATTCGACGAATTATTCGACCTTTGGAACCTGGTTCTATATATCTGTCGAAGTAGTTGGTTGATCAATTGCTGTAGCAGGGAAGGGAAGACTCGAACCAAGAACCGGTCGACTTATTCTTGAGAAACCTTACCGGGGAAAGAAGAATCAATAGGTGTTCTAGTAGTACCTGTTGCTCACCCTACCTCCGCCGTCCTTTGTCGTTTGATTCGCCAGGGCCAGTGAACCGCCATCCCCGGAGAGTCTCGAATGAGGTCAAAAGAAGGATCAATTGCAGTGACTACAGACCTCACCTCTTCTTTCCTCTACGGAAAATGACCTGATGAAACCTACTGCCATGAAGTAGTGGTCCATCACCAGCACCAATAAGAGAACCTCTTCCGTCATTCGATTACCTGCTTTCCGCCTTCAGATCTGCCTCACCTGTCGATTAAAGAATTCAACCAACTAGTTGGAGATGGCAGCTTCGAGTCCCACCTTGGATATCCAGTCGAGTGCCTGCCTTCAAAGAGATGTTTTCATTTCGATTCGACCGCTCGGGGATCTGAGTCCACTAATGAAACCGTCTGTCAATCAATCACACGAGAGGGCATCAAAGTCTGCTAAAAATTCCGAAATGCGTTCGCTCAATCAATAGCAACTGAGTGCGGATTCCTTAAAGCAATCAGTCTAAGAGGTTTGAGTGTACTACCTGTCTTTCGGTCAATTATCTTTGTTAAGGGTTGTTCCAAGCGAGTTTGAGAAAACGGAAAGCAGCGGCGCGCTCCGGCTTTCGAGCGTTCCCTAGCGCGTGGAGGCTTTCGAGCCTCCGCTTGCTTCAGAAGAATATCCTTGGCTAAATAAAAGAAAGAAAGCCGAGTCCTATCACTTTCTTATTAGTCAGTCACTTCAGGCTTGGGTCACAAGCGCTAGCACATCGGGCTTCTTAGCCCAAAAAAGAAGTGCTTTCCACCTCGCAGTTGCAGGTCGAAGATGAACCTTGCTGTTTCGTTTCTGCGTGACAAATACGCTGGATTGTGTTACGTGAAAAGAAAAGAAGGCCATGCCCTGTTTAAAGATCTAACTATTGCTGCTTACTCCAATCCAGCAAGAAAACGGATGCGCAACGGCTTTCGCGCCCGTTGCTTCTTGCTTCAAAACTACGGGGCGTGCGTTAGCACGTAAGCTTTAATGCCGTAGTTTGTTGGGCGTGGTCCATTCTAGTCTATCTCGCTTGTTTTTCGCCTTCATGGTGAATGTCCCACCCTTTCTTTGAACCTTGTCAATGATCGAACTTACAGATATGAACTGAGTGCCATTTGATGAGTAAGATCGAACAAGGGAGAGGGATATGGAAAGGATGAAGTAATGAAAGAGGAAGTCATTGCTAGTAGTAACGACTTGTCACGATCCATTGGTTCATATAGAATCCATGTCTTAGGTCTATCAAAAAACATTCTTTTCGCTAAGCGTATATAATAAAATAGAGTGAAAGGGTCCACCCCGAAACCAAGGGAGTACTAACTAACAGCTGAGTCCTCTCCGAACCGCAGGAGATAGTTGCCCATCATACGGCTCACCAACTTCACTTGCCTCTATAAGGGGGGCTCGCTCCGGGCAGGTTCGGATCACTTACAATACACGGCTCTACGAAGGGGTTAGGAGCGTTTTCAAGACCTTTGTCGAGACGAAAAAGGAACCCGACTGGAAAATGTGAGTCTCTTTTGTCCACTTTATCCATCCCCCTCTATAAAAATGATCAAAAAGGAAGGCGAGCTTGCTTCTTATTCCCGTGTTTGATCCTTTCCATCTCTGCCCCGCTTCCATGTGGGCAGAGACCCCTGTAGAGAATGAAGAGGGGCCAAGGATCTTCCTCTCAAGAGTGCTTCTCGAGGCTCCACTCTCTCCCCTGAATAAGTAAGGCTCCGTTAGCCTGGGCTGAGATGGGGATAAGGAATAAGGATGGAAGCCCCCAACGTTCTGCCAGACACTGGACAGGGGTTAGCTCTGTAAATGTGTAGGGCCAAGTGTAGTGTGGTGTAGTAGTAGGCACTTCTAGGCCCCTTCCCGGCTACTGGATCACTCCAGTGCTTCGGGTACTACGGACCCTCTGCCATCCATTGCAGCAGAGCCGTTTCTTGCGCGGGGGGGCTAAGCGCAGTTCTTTGAATCAAACGTTGCGAAATCGATTCTTTTTTAGATATCCGGATAGATGGATGGATCTCTCTTTCTATTCATATTTTTTTTGCAAGAAGCCCCAAATCCTTGATTTGGCCAGGAAACAAAGCACTGCTTTGGGCCCAGGAAGCGAAGGGAATGAGCTCGGCTGCTTCTCCTCCACACTTCTTTATTTCTCTGTGCCCGTTCCGCATGCGCTTCGCGCGCCATTGGCGCTTTGCTTGCTCTCCTCTTATTTCTTCATTGGACGGTTCTTCGGATGGACTTCGCCGTTCTTTCCCAACGAAAATGGAAAGGGCTGTATCACATCGAGATGTCGATTCGTTTTCTGCCCCAAATGAGATGGGGAATTAGTCACCTCTGTCCCTTCATCTTGAAGAATGGAATCGAGGCCCGGCCCGGCTCGCGTCGTTCCAACAACCGACGGGCTCAGTATACGATCGCGCGCAGTAACTGGGAGTCCTATTACACCTAAGGCCAACTTCCATTCACCAAACCCAGGTTCATCTCGTGTAGTGATTGTGGACTCGTACAAGGATATGGAGTCGACGGTTGATGTATCAGACTCGACCCTGTCTTTTGTAGCATGCATTCCCATCCGTGTCGCAACTGATTCGGTAAGCTACGTGTCCGGTGCACGGAAAACTGCCTTCGGTCTCCCAACCTTACTCATGGCAACCTTCCGGCCGCCCAACGACCTATAACGCTAGTCACTACTCCCACTGGGGCTAGGAAGTAAGCCCCACAACCCAAAGCGGCGAAGAACAAATAGAATTTGCTACAAAAGCCGGCTAACGGGGGTATTCCTGCGTATGAGAACATTGTAATGGAGAAGGTCATAGCCGAAATGGGATTCGTTTTGGCTAGAGCGCCCAAATCCGCTATATATTTGACACGGGTTTGCCGTAATGCTGGAACTATTGCGAATGCATCTATCGTCATTGATGCATAAATAAATATACCAATTAGTAGTGATTGAATTCCTTCTATGGTTCCACATGAGAAACCAGTACGAATATAACCTACATGTCCAATCGAACTATGAGCTAGAGGTCTTTTGACTTTCGTTTGGGCCATGGCGGCCAGTGCTCCTAAGATCATAGAAGCAATGCTGCAGAAAAAGAAGATTTGTTGCAATGTACCTCCATAGGAACCAACAATAGAAACGCGTGACATATTTGCAGAAATAGAAATTTTAGGCGCAATAGAAAGGAATGCTGTCACCGGGGTGGGTGAACCCTCATAGATATCAGGTGCCCACATATATTGAGTCAAAAGAGAGATTGAGTCCGAGGGAGAGGGGGGTTTTCTTCGGGACTCGAGAGATTTAATAGAGAGGGCCCCACAAGTTGTTAATTCGCCGCTGGGGAATTCACACAAAAGGGAACGAGGAATTCTCAACGAAAAAAGTGCTCTCTGAACCGAACGTGAAAGTTGTTTTCCATCAGACGGCTGTTCACGTAACTCCACTCTCGGCTTGGATTATATATCCAAAAGGGTCCGCTCTCGGCCATTCCACACGCTGCCTAGCACAGACGTGGTTATCTGAAGTGGATTCTCTCTTTTTTAGTAGATGCCGAACCTGCTGCTCAGTGGGCGGGCGCAGCAGCTACATGGACCCCTTCCTTTATGTTGTTGCCAGCGCTTTCCCGGGCCGAGCCGGAATTCTTTATTAGAAAAGGGCAGGCAAAGCCCGAAGGAAGGCTGCTATCCCCTCGGCCTTCTTCGTTTTCGATGAAAAACAAATCGATCTCCGCCTTACCCCTTGCCCCTTCGTCGAGCCTTTCCTTTAGTGGTTTGGGCCTTATCTGAACGTCGGCAAGCATTCTTTCATTCCCCTTTGGGGGCCCCGGGGTTGGTTGTTTTGGTTTGAACATAGGCTCAAACATGATGGGAGGGGTCCTAGCTACGCCATGCGTTCAATACAAAAAAAGCCTCAGGGAAGCCGCAGGGATGACAAAAAGAGGGCGCTTTCCTGAAAAAAGGACCTCAGAGAAGAGCGTCTTCTCTTATTCTGCCTCCCGCGCCCGCCGCCGCCCGGCCCGCGTTAGAGGGGAAGATTAGCAAAGCGGAAAAAGACAGAGGGGCATCTTATTCTCTTCGCGAGAAGCATTCGGAACGGGCGACGCCTTCATTTCGTTGGCAGAAGCAGAAACGATCCAATCCATTCGGGGCTTCGGGGAACCCAAAAACGAACTCTTTTTATTTTATTCATAGATAGATAGACAAGAGATAGATGAAAAATATAGTTATATAACTATAGATATATATTCCGGAATAGAATATACATCCCTTTAGATGTCTATGTATCTATTATTTAATCATATCCCTTTTTTTCTTTTTTTATAGTTCTATCCGCCGAAATTGAAGCAAAAAAATGGGAGAGAGAGAGCAGATAAATCCTATCCCCTATATCGAACACTCATTCCTATCTATTGATAGAAAGATCCTCGTCAAATAAATACCGGACTTTGCCTTTGTTCTATTTTTCTATTATAGGAATTCCTCATATCCAAGGCAGCTTACCACAAAGACCCCACCCATACGACTATGGGGGGGGCTGTTCGCCTTTTGAATCGACAGTAGTGACGAAAGGCTACTTCAATGACGGAAACGTCATAGGGTCGCCTTTGGAAGCTAAAGCGAAAGTTGTTGAAAGCCGGGGCGAAAGCTTGCTCGAAAGGCCCTTGACCCGGAAGCGAAGACGCAAAGCGTCACTTTTCAAAAGGAAGGAGTGCCATAAACCCGGAAACGAAACGAAGCTCGTCCCCTTTCGTCAAGTGGGTAAGGTAGGCGAACCACTTAAGCTTTGCCTTAGACTGACGGAACAAAGCTAAGAAGTAGGCTGAATGGAAAAAGGAAAGGGACAAGGGCGGTCGTCGCTTGGCGCGAAGGCTGCTGGTTCGGGGGTAGGGTACGGTACTAAAGGTCCTCAGACTTCCAGGCGGTTTTTCTTTTGGGCAGCTGTTCACCGTTGGATCTCGCTAATACAGCCTCCTATGGTTTTCGTTACCGAGATATCTTTTCTTTTTTCCCAGGGATTTTTTGGGTAATCAGCTCCCATGCTGCAAACAGTCAAATCTGAACCTTGTCGCTCTTCTTTCCTCGTGGGCAGGGAGCACACCAGCAGCGTGCGTTGCGTGATTCCACTGTGTTTTTTGCACTTGACTGGGTGGACAGTTGACCGGAAGATAACTTCGATTCGCCCGGCCAGCAGGCGGGCGGCGTGCTTATCTTGTGTGACAACACTACAGAGCGAGTAGCTCTTCTAGTTGGGCAGCTGTGTGACAACACTCCAGAGAAAGCGGCGCTTTTGTGTAACATGCTATGGTCTCAACGCCCTTACGAGGTAGTGATGAGTTTCACGCGCTCTAAGCCCGGCCCGTGCGCAGTTAGGAGGATTGGCCGCAATCTGAGCGGTACCACCCTTCCTACCCTACTACCTATAGGGGGCCGTCCGTCCTACAGTCGCCCGAAGAGGAACTGCGGTGATCTTGAATAGGAATCCTACAGCGATAGATAGAATCCCCATAAAAATACCACTAGATCGAGCACCAGTGATTTCGTATCCGGTCAAAATCTTGGCTAATTGATCGAAGTGGGTAGCTCCAGTAGACCCATAGATCATGGAACAAATAGGGTGGGTAGGCCCAACCACCACACTACACGTATAGACGCGAACCCCCCTCGTTACCGTACGTGCGACTCTCACCGCATACGGCTCGCACAAAGACTCCTAAATCCATCCCGAGCGAGTTTGAGAAAACTCCAAGCTGCGAGTTTAATAAACGGTCAAGCAACGAAAACGGAGAGCAGCGAGTTTAATAAAACGGAAAGCAGCGAGTTTAGGGAGAGCTGCGAGTTTAGGGAGAGCAGCGAGTTTAGGGAGAGCAGCGAGAAAGCCGGCCTAGCGCGCTCCGGCTTTAGAGCCTCCGCTTGTTCCCTAGCGCGCGGAGGCGGGAACGCCTACGCTTGTTCCCTAGCGCGCGGAGGCTTTCGAGCCTCCCTAGCGCGCGGAGGCGGGAACGCCTACGCTTGTTCCCTAGCGCGCGGAGGCTTTCGAGCCTCCCTAGCGCGCTCCGGCTTTCGAGCCTCCGCTTGCTCCTCTCCTCTCCAATCCTCGATCAAACTTGCGTTCCCCAGCGGATGCGCTACGGCTTTCGCTTTAGCTGCTTGCTGCTTCAAAACGGCTGCGCTAACGGAACAAGCAAGGGTTTCGCCCTTGCCTTGTTCTTTCGCGCCTTGCGCGCTCAATCCGTTGCTTCTTGCTTCAAAACTACAGGGCTAAGGCTTCGAGGAGTTTGCAACTGAAAAACTACAGGGCGCGCGCCCTCCTGCTGGGTGGGCGCTTCTTTCGTCTATCGTATGTATCGCTTGGCTTCGTCCCGAACCAAGGAGGCATTCTGACGGGTGCGTGCGTGTGCTGACTGCAGAGACTACAAGCCGACGCCGGAAGCGACTCGCTTCTATTCTCGTCTCGTTGGGATGGGATATAGATGGGGAATCCCTATAGATCGTAGTAGTTCGCCAACCTCTCTAACTAGCATACGATACAATTTCACTTCACGGCACGGCCAAAAAACTTAGCTCGGTTGGCCCTCCTAGGCTGACGCCTACTTTCTCTTTTCTTAAGTCTACAACAAGTGGGAGAGGCAGGATTCGAACCTACGTAGAAAACAACCTTCAACAGATTTACAGTCTGTCGCTTTTGACCGCTCGGCCACTCTCCCCTTCCCGGGCCGACGCCCCCCCTCAATGGGTTCCTGAATAAGAAGGATGGTGGCGTTCGTTCTTAAGTTAAGAAGATGGAAGGGAACTATTATATTAGCAAGCGTTCCGGGAGCAAGCGAGAAAGCCTCCACGCGCTAAGGAACGCTCGAAAGCGCTCGAAAGCCTCCACGCGCCGCTGCTTTCCGTTTTCTCGCTTCTTCAGAATCAAATTGCATTTCCTATTGATTTGTCCCCTGGACTAGACCTATGTTGATTCGAAATTATCCGTCGCTACGCTGCTCCCAAGGACTAGCAGAATCGAAATAGCGAAATTCTTGGGTCATCTCAATGGGTTCAGAAACCACACGTTTCTCTGGATCATCATAGCGTACTTCCACATATCCACTCAGAGGAAAGTCTTTTCGTAATGGATGACCCTCGAAACCATAATCTGTTGATATACGGCGTAAATCCGGATGATTGATGGAAGAAACACCAGACATATCCCATACTTCTCGCTCCCACCGGCCGGCTGATGGAAATGGACTGACTACCGGAGATATTCGTGTTACTTCGTCTGCACTTGTTTGTACACGAATGCGTGAGTTATACCGAATACTCAGTAAATTATGGACAACTTCAAATCTTCGTTTTCGAGAGGGATGATCAACTCCGCAAATATCGATCGAAACTTGAACCCTGGTATAGGTATGCAATTTTAGAAAGCACAACAATTGAAATAGGTAGTCCGTATTGGTATAAGATCTATTCCCATGTTCCGATCTTTTCATTTTATGTACCCATTTCTTGGGGAAAGTCTCCCAACTATATTTGAAAATGGATTGGTTATCCATAAATATAAATAAAGAAAGTGTTCCGCTTCTTGATTTACTCTCAAAATGCAGAAAGACTTGTCGGAAATCGCCGGTTGGGTTGGTCCGACCAAGAAAGGCATGGGAGTGGAGAGGCGGAAGTGAAAGACTGGCTACCTATAAAGATCCCTCACTGCACACGAACTATAGTTCTGTATCCAGGAGAGGCTGCATGCTCCAGTTATGAATCGGGTATAGAACCCGGCCGAATCCATGTTTGTTTTCTTTTTTTTTTTTTTTTGCGGCTCGCGATTCTCGTTATGGACCAAGATCGAGTCCTAGGCAAGCCGACCTAATTTTCACAGCCAGCACAGTCACAATGAAAATGGCTCCTTCTTTACTTTAGTAAGAAAGAAGTCTTAAAGAGGAATGCCTGAAGATTTCCTAGCTATGGGAGCTATAATATAACAGGAGGGATGTTCATTCAGTACCGATTCTTATTCTTAAAGTCGCGTTCGGGGAGTCGAGAAGCTAATTCCTGTGGATGTCTATTTGCCGGGCTGGCTGCCTACCTAAACCAGAGGCTGTTATATATGCTATAACGAAACATCATAATAAGGTATTTCAAGAAATCTATGAGGTACTAAAAATCAAAAGTTTCATGTTGGACGCAATACTCATACTAATACAAATGTGGGAGGGATCAAGAAGATGCAGGGTCGTTCCATCAGCTTGGCTAGTAAAGCATGAGCTAGTTCATAGATCTTTGGGCTTCGATTACAAACAAAGGAATAGAGACTTGACAAATAAAGCCCGAGGTCCATTGCTGTCATTTCATTTTTATTTAATAATCTACATTCCCTGTGTGTCTATGATGTAGCACCAGGCGGGTTGTTAGCTAGTGTGTCTCATCTTATGAGAATATACATACAGTATGGTGTGAATCAACCGGAATAGGTATGCATCAAAGTCTTTGCCCCAGGGAGGAATCGAATCCTGGAATCCCGTCAGTTTTCTGGATTTTGAAAAGTGCAGATTTTCAAAAACGGGAATCCATATAGCAGATTAGGATTCCATCCACCCTTCTTCAAACTCGAAAGCAGCAGGCCCCTTTGCTTGCGGGGAAAAAGTGACAAAGAATTCTATTGTGATGCCCGCAAAGCTCCCCTTTCTTTCCCTTCCCCGTATTTCTTTACCTGGACAACTGTCGGAATTCTCTTCTTTTCTCGAGACTTGACTGCCTATTATTTATTAGCCCAACCTTGCCATCCCTTATTGGGATGACAATCATCCAGACGGTCTCGCTTGAACAATTGAGGGCATTATTTCCATACAAAAAGACGCCCTAGATCTTGGGATTCTTCTTCTCTAGCAGATTATTGACTTTTTATTCCAGAAACAATAGAAGCAAGGGGCGGAGCGGTACGGTACCAAATCGAAGTCGTTGACCTATCGATGTTTTGCTTGGAAGGGGCACTGGAGGAAGTATTAGATTCCCGTAACGATGTTCAACTAAGATGACCCAGGCTATAAGCCATATAAAGCTTTTACTCTGCCAAGGATCTCCCCATAAGTCTGTATTGTTCCCGTAGGTTAAGTTCCTTATGGCACTCGAGAGTGAAAAAAGGGTCGACCAAAACGCGATGCAACTGAGGATTTTTGGAATCAACCAATTTCATTTTCGTTTCTTCGGCAAGCGAGTTTGAGAAAACTCCAAGCTGCGAGGAAAACTCCGAGCAGCGAGAAAGCCGGCCTAGCGCGCTCCGGCTTTAGAGCTGCGAGTTTAGGGAGAGCGCCCTAGCGCGCGGAGGCGGGAACGCCTACGCTTGTTCCCTAGCGCGCTCCGGCTTTCGAGCCTCCGCTTGTACCCTAGCGCGCTCCGGCTTTAGAGCCTCCGCTTGTTCGCTCCGGCTTTCGAGCGTTCCTTTCGAAGACTCTTTCTCAACTTTCTTTCATTTGGTACTCTATGAGAAGAGTAGTCTAAAAGGAAGTCCTTTTCTTTACTTGGTAGGAGGCCCGGAGCAGATGTTTCCGTACCGGGATCAGCAGGAGGGGAATTAGTGGTTGACCCAACTTGGTATGGTACACTTCCATCCGCGATATTTTTTTCTTTAACGAGCGATCAAAAAGTTCCTAATCATTTTCCAGGTGCTGGAAGAGGATCAACTGAATCAAGATTAATTGCCACGTGCTCTATTTCTCCCCTGTGCCCCCTCGGACTCCATGGAGTTAAGAAGCCGGGACAAGAGTAAAGTGATTCGCACCCCATTCATCATCTCATGGATCCGTTGGCGGCTCAACAATCTTCCATTGAGATGTTACCAAACGAGAAAACGGAAAGCAGCAAGAAAACTCCAAGCTGCGAGTTTGAGAAAACTCCAAGCTGCGAGTTTGAGAAAACGGAAAGCAGCGAGAAAGTTTAGGGAGAGCTGCGAGGAAAACGGAGAGCTGCGAGAAAGCCGGCCTAGCGCGCTCCGGCTTTAGAGCCTCCGCTTGTTCCCTAGCGCGTGGAGGCTTTCGAGCCGCGTGGAGGCTTTCGAGCGTTCCCTAGCGCGTGGAGGCTTTCGAGCCGCGTGGAGGCTTTCGAGCGCTCGAGAGGTTGGGAAAGGTTTTCTTTCTGAGGGTACGCAATCAATATAAGAACATGGTTGTTGTCTTTGATACGTTCTTGTTCATCTTCGTCTTCCTCGGTCAGCTTAGTTTGAGTAAGAAATCGGGGAATCTCGAATGATCCGAAATTCTTTTCATTTGAGAATCTTTTGTCGCCTCAAAGATGGTTTACGAATGAAGCATAGGAACTACCGCCCAATAGTGCTTTAAAAGCCGGTATCCGGTGGCTAATGCTTTTGCTTTTCTCGTGTACTAGAGAGCATTCAATCCACTCGATATCATTCATTATAGGGCCGTCAAGTAATGAGAAAAGAATGTCTTGTGAGAGGTTCGAGAATCAAGCCGAGGAACCAGTGCCTAAGGGAGTCACATTGGCGAAGGCTTCTTTCTCGTTTCCACCTGTCGATACACTCCATCAATACATGAAACAAGGGCAAAAAAAAGTAGCCCTGGGCCCCGGTACCCTCAACCTATGGGGATTCAAAGTCTTGCTTTCTACCTTTTCATTAAGGGCCTTCTTTAGGGGAAAAACCGGAAGGTAGACCAAGATCCCGGAGCGGAGGAACTCGAACTCCTAACTCGAGAAGGTATTCAATGTCAACAGGCAACACGGATATTGTGAAAGAAAAGAATGGTCTTTTATAACTACGCTATCACGTAACTCTTTTTTCCATACTAACTAATAGGCTTAGGCTGGCGGTAGTTAATTGGAAGGATGCCCGAACACTCTTCTTCGAAGATTTCTCTTCCAACCTTCTCTCTTTGAGAACTTGCGGGTAGAACAGACCTAGCACATGAAGAGCAGGGGAAAAGGGGGAAGAATAAGGTGAATCAAGCCAATGAGGATGCTACTTTGAAAACAGAATGCCACATAGACCATTTGTGGAATCACTTTCTATGACAAAGGGTAATTCCACAGAAAGTCAAACACTTGACCAGTCATCTCTTGTTGGACAGTCAAGGGTTGATCCTTTCGATTCCCTAGCGGGTTGACCGTGTCGATAATACTAAAAGAATAAGGGAAAGAAGAGCTTGCTGATAGCACCAGACCAGACTAAAGAAGAAAACCCACGAGTGAACTTAGGCTTGCATTCTCGCAGCATCCAGCCTTTCCTAACCTAAGAGAATAGAACAATTGAGTGGGGGACTTCTGATAGATGCTTCCGCCAAATAGAAAGAACCTTCTGATCAGTCTAATGTTCGGAACCTCCTGCATTCGCCCCTTCCAAGATGTTTGAACGATCTGCTCGATGTAGAGTAGAGGTGCGGCAGTCGGGAATAGTAAGGACCGGGAAGTAGGGAGCTAGGCCTATATCCAGCCCGATTGCGCCAAATACTTTACGTAATAGGGCTGTGTTCAGATGATGGTGATCCGCTTGCTGATCCGAGAATGTATCAAAGACTTGTTGGAAAGCTCAACTATCTCACTATCACTCGTCCAGATCTAGCATATGCCGTCAGTGTGGTCAGCTAGTTCATGCAGGCCCCTCGCACCTCTCATCTTGATGCCGTGTATAGGATCTTGAGATACCTCAAGACTTGTCCAGCGCGAGGGATTCTCTACTCTCGGAATGGGCACCTTCGCGTATCCGCCTATTCTGATCCTATTATGAGAAAAGGAGCGCTCGAAAGCGCTTTCTCGCCTCCACGCGCTAGGGAACGCTCGAAAGCCGGAGTGAACAAGCTCCGGCTCTAAAGCCGGAGCGCGCTAGGGTACAAGCGGAGGCTCGAAAGCCTCCGCGCGCTAGGGAACAAGCGTAGGCGTTCCCGCCGGAGCGCGCTAGGGCGCTCTCCCTAAACTCGCTGCTCTAAAGCCTCCACGCGCTAGGCCGGCTTTCTCGCAGCTCGGAGTTTTATTAAACTCGCTGCTTTCCGTTTTCTCACTTTCCGTTTTCTCAAACTCGCTCGGGTTCACAATCAGCGTTCTACATATAGTTATTGCACTCTAGTAGGAGGTCACTTAGTTACCTGGAAAAAAACAGCCGATAGTACTTTAATTAAGGTGTGCCCCGGTCAAGCGCGGAAGCTGAGTATAGAGCTATGGCTCAGGCCGCATGTGAACTAATGTGGCTCAAGAATCTCCTAACAACGATTGGAGTAAAGGTGCAAATGCCTATGGAAATTCTTAGTGAGAATCAGGCGGCCATCCATATATCCTCTAATCAAGTCTTTCATGAGCGCACAAAGCATATTTCAGTGGCCCTATCTTTAATGCACTTCATTCGGGAAAAGTCTCAGGCCGGACTCGACTGTTTTCTCCTTAAAAAGATTTTCATCATCTAATTATACCACTAATATCCGTAAGGTCCCCCCTAAGGAAGATCGAAACAGCCAATCAAGCCCTTACGCTCGGGCTTGCTACCCGGGAATCACTGGCCCTAATGATTAAAGAAGGAGAGGCTTAACAGACACAACATTGCTGGTTTATCGACTTTAGTCCGACGTTGGAGGCATCACATACTACTCTTACAAGTCTCTTCCTAAGGTGACTCAAGGGAGGCATCACAGACACTGACTTGTATTTCTTCCCAGCTCTTAGTCCCTTATTACGAAAGCGAAAGCCTACGCTAGCTTAAGATAGGTCTGCGCTTGTTGCTTTAGTAGATAGAGAAAGCGCTTCGCCATAAGGGGCGTAGCGAAAGAAATGGACTAATTAATTAGAGTAACGTTAGGAGAAGACCCCTGCTGTCCCTTGCCTCTGCTTTCTTGTCTATGCTTGGAAGCGGTAGGTTAGGGCATCTCTCATGAGAGCGAGCAGCTTTGCTTTGCTCGAGACCGGCTATTCTTTCTGACAAAAAGAAAAACATTGCTATTGCTTGAGCTCTAGCTCGAGTGTGAGTTTCACAGCAAAGCTAAAGCTCTGAGTAAAGTATGAGTTCTAGCTTGGGCTTTTGCACCAGCTCTAGCTCTGGGCTCTAGTTTGAAAAGCTCTTGCTTGGGCGAACAGCCCTAATCTTTTTTCCTTATACCCCTCACCCTTCAATTCATGAATAAATGAAGCCCGATCGTTTATTTCGCCCCCCTTACAAATAAATGGAGCCTAGCATGGATGATTGTCTATTGGAACGAGAATGAGGACGATGAACCTGGCCTATCTGTTTCTATTTTTCACCATGGATCTCCATCTCTTCTTCTCTCGACCGGTATTAACTCAGTAAACTTCTCTTCTATAGACATTTCATCACTCTAGACGGGATCGTGAAACTTTCACATTTTATGTAAGGGCATCATCTCAAACTGATACTTCAACTAGCCTAGCCGACCGTAAAAACAAGATAGTTGGGACACTCTTCATCAAAATACCCTCCTAGTATACTTTTGAAGCCTGCTGTTCTGGAGCTGCTGCTAGGAAAAGCTTAGTGAGATGCGGGGCTTGCAAATGAAAAACCAAGGCTAAACAGGTGCAAGGCCAACTCCCATTCACCAAAGCCAGGGCCCTATCCGAACTTTGTTTTCCTTTATTCCTTAAAGGCAAGGATCGAAAAGTAATATACCAGAAGCACTGAGAGACAAAGACTTCAAAAAAGGGGGGAGTAACTCCAGGAGCAATCAAGGTAAGCTCACGATGCCCCGGTAATCCAATATTCTCGGTCTGAACAAAGAAAGTTGGAGGTCGCATAAAAGCAAATCTCGATCTCGAAGATGTAGAACAATTGCACGGACAAATGGCAGGTGAATCCCCCATCAACTAAGGAGTAGGAAGGATCACCGACTTAGCAAATCAGATCACCATGTGGTATCTGCTTGATGTGGAAAAGAAGAATTGAGAGATTATTCAGTCTCGGAAAGCCCTTATCATGTCGAGACGGAAATGGTCTTAGCTGCCTTCTATTGAAAATGCCACCAGACGCCTGAAGAGATCCCGAAAGAAAGGCCCAAAGAGATGCCACGAGACACCGACCCGATGGTGGAAGAGATGAAGCTGGTCTTGGTCCCGGTACTGCAGCCACAGCCGTTTTACATCTGAAAAGACGGTCTTTCAGACCATAATCAGTAGAGCAAGCAGAAAGGAAATCCTTTATTGAAAAAGAGGACTTCCTATCGGACCGACCTATGGAGAATGGGTTGACGGTAATCAATGACCGATTCGGAACCCTTCTTTTAAAGGCCAATGAATGGGGACTGTGGACTATGGGGAAGGAAGGAATCCGATAAGAAAAAGACAAGCAGGGCCCGAAGGAGCTGGATGAAATACCTGAATGCCAGGCAAGCTCGTCAATCCCGATGCTAGCGAAGCCTCACTCCAACTAGTCCATTCTCGAGGCAAGCCGGTAAGCCACATGAGCCAGTAAGCCACATGAGGCGGCGGCACTTCCATTCTCGGAGGGGGGTCCCCGTTGATAGATAGGGGTAGAAGCGCGCAGGCAAGCGAATAGGAAAGGAAAGTCGTCTTTATCCGCGGCAAGCATACAAAGTACCGAAGATCTCGAGGCCCGATGCGGAACTCTATTCCTTAGGTTCGGAGGTCAATAGGTTCGTAGGAGGAGCCTTATGTCGTAGACCCTTGCCCAGTGGATAAGAAAAGATGTTCCTTTCGGGGCCCGGGGTCCGAACCGCTTTCTTTCTAACTGACTTCTTTTGTGTGTGGCTAGAACGTGATGCTTTCCAATGCCGGGTCGGTTTGGTTGAGCGAGCTTTCGCTACCTCAATATCCGCCCACTTGTCCTCATTCCTTTATGGGGCCCATTTCTTTCTTCATTCGGATTGTATTGATGCTGGACGACTTCAGCAAGGGAAGATAAAAGAATGAGATCGGATAAGGCCATGAAAAGTCTCTCTTGGACTAAAAAACCGTCCGTATTCTCCATTCTCTATGCTTTGTCTGCTTCCTTCTTAGCCAGTGAAAATGTGAAAGTATCCTATAAGTAAGTCCCAAACCAACCATCCTAACTTAAAAGCAGCGCATGGGAATAACGCGACCATGCATACCCAATTGTACGAATACCAAGATTCTAGAACTATTCATTCAGATGGAAGACCTCTAGTTAAAACATAAGTAATTAATTGGAATTAGGCGACGCTATTCCACTCTTGTTGGAACTGAGTGGTTGAGGTGTGAGGTAGGGGCGGAGCGGGCAATCAAACCTACGAGGAGAAAGAGGGGGTGTTCACATCTCCATCCAAATAGAAAGACAGTAAAGTGGAGTTCTCCACCGAGCAAGCGGAGGCTCGAAAGCCGGAGCGCGGCTCGAAAGCCGGAGCGAACAAGCGGAGGCTCTAAAGCCGGAGCGCGCTAGGGAACAAGCGGAGGCTCTAAAGCCGGAGCGCGCTAGGCCGGCTTTCTCGCTGCTCGGAGTTTTCTTAAACTCGCTTGGAGTTTTATGAAACTCGCTGCTTTCCGTTTTCTCAAACTCGCTTCATCATCATCCGTCAAGGTGGTAGCGAGACCTAGGATCATTCCAACAATAGGATGAGGAAATGGGGAGGTCATCAACGCTTTGTGGTGATAGATAGACCGAGCACTTTTCTCATTCCGCCGGACTACTTAATGACTGAACCATGTAGGCATGGATGAGCAAGTAGAGAAGCAATGAAAGCAAGGGATGGGATAAGACGACACGACCATATAGGGGGGTAGGATGATCACGGCTTGTGTCAAGGTCTCGGCCAACTACTCACGCTTCTTATCGCGTTCCATCTAGAGTTTCCTTGGTTTGATCTGCTCCCCCTTATTTTAGTAGGCGCCTACTCTTCCTATTGCTTCTTCCTCGCCGGCAAGGGATTTAGTCCTTTCTCCCAATTGCGGAGGGTGACACGATCAGTTCAAGCATCTATTCCTTCATCGCTATCGGCCAGAAAAGGGATTGAGAAGTGCAAGACCCAGTCCAAGGCTGACATGGGAGTATCTGCGGATCCTCTACCCGATCACGCGTCCACATCAAAAGAAGTGGCGATCAACGCCATTGAATAAGATAGACCGCCCTCTTTGAAGCAGAAGTCCCGCGAATCGAAGAAAGAAGCATCTATCGTATTGAGAGAGAGGGGGCTGGACTCGACCAACCGCATCGGAAAGTGAGACAACAATGCAATGGATTGAAATGTCTGGTAGCTCTCAACTAGAGCAGAAAGGGGGTTTTTGAATTCATCATCAAAGAGTGGTCTATCCAGACGGTCAAGTCAGGTCGGTTAGGCACAGGCGTCGAAAGTATTGTGTTGAACTATCGACAGTTCACAAATGATGTCAGTGATGGTCTTGAGGAGGCCGGTCGATTGAGAACGGGATGTGTTGACCCACTCGTACATTCGGGGTGGTGATGTAAAGGGAGATCCAAACAACGTAGAAGCATTGGTAACAAAACAAGGTGGCGTCCTGAGACAAATAGCTTCCAACTCCGGGGAGTTTACGATGACCATTGAGGACGTCCATCATTAGGAATTAGGCTTACAGGCAAACCAGTAAAGAAGAGAACAAGCGAAGATGAATGTCAGGTAATAACCTGAGAAAGAAAATGAATGGTCGAAGATCCCTTTTTTTCCTATCGGTAGAGCATGAGCTCACGCTCCATTTCCAACTCGAAGTCCTTTCTTTTCGATTCAATGGTTCCGCGCAAGAGAATGAGAGAGCCAATCCGCGCAGTTGATAAGAGAAGGCTGTCTACCACTACCTACTAGATTCTAGATTTGGAAGAATTTGAGTAAGACGGACAGCAGGAATAGAAGAACCCTGCCACTTAGCTCTCAACCAATCCAAGGTGAAGAAAAGAGATTCCATCCAGCCTGGGACTAAGTCGTTTAGTAATAAGTTATCCTCTAGTGCCCAGGATGATTTCAAGAATGACTTGTGCTGCAGCGACTGTGACCAAGCGCTCGAAAGCCGGAGCGCGGCTCGAAAGCCGGAGTGAACAAGCGGAGGCTCTAAAGCCGGAGCGCGCTAGGGCGCTCTCCGTTTTATCGCTGCTTTCCGTTTTCCGTTTTCTCGCTGCTTTCCGTTTTCTCGCTTGAGAAAATCAACAAGCGCATATCTGGCAAACTACTCACTTCAAAGAGTAGAGTAGGTGGAACAGATCTTTGCTTTGCTCGCCTAAAAAGAGAAAGCTGAGCTCCTTTTCTTGATTGAGATATAGCTCTTGCTTTGTTGGGAGAATTTCAACATGGATGAAAGACTGCCACGGACCAATGCCAACCTTTGCTTTTGTTGTGCCGGAAGGAGGTATGAAGGCTACGCAAGAGTTTGATTATCCGCGGATGACGAGGTCCTATTACGGCAGCTAGCTGAGACAGAGACCATTGACCCAGGAGATTACTTACCTCTTTGTCCAAAGAATTGAACACCCCCGGAGTCAACTATGGCTGGGTCAGCCTTACTCAAGTTGTAGAACGAGGTCATCCTCCTTACTTGAGATCCAAGCCCTCTTATTTCCCTTTATTTTCTCAGATAGATAGATAGAAAGGCTCTGTAAGAGAAGTAGGTCTCACATCCGTAAAGTAAATAGGGTTAAACACAGAGATTTCGAATAAGAATCTTTATCCTTCTTTGTTTGGCGGAGGACAGAGCATCGTGTAATGCGGAATCCTTTGTTGGAGGTCTTGTTGTGTGAGGCGGATCCGAAGGTTCATATCATTGTAGAGTCGGAAGTTAGAGTGTGACAAGGAGTCTCAGGATGATGGATCCGATGTGTCTGGCTTCGGACGCAGAGTGAGAGGAGGCTGTTTGGGAAGCGCATGAAGCGGAAGATGATTGAGTTGGGTGGGTTTTCCGGGGAGCTACCGAATCTAAGCCGATGGGATGGATTGACAAGTGGTGCCTGGAGCGGATCGGGATGTGAGTAGGAAAGCACAATAATCTCAGTCATTCCATGGGGGTGATTTGAGGGAATTGAAGATGATTCGCCCCTTCCGATTCCATCTTGTGGATACGTAGCTCTTTCACCCTGCAGCGTCATAGGAGGAACAACCCCCCTATAGTATAGTAAGTAGTATGTAGCGGTAAATCGAGCAAATCAACTCAAGGGCTTCTGTTGGCTCATGATGTATGTACCCACGAGAGGTTTCTAAAACCTCAATACCGCCTCAAGTCACCAAGATCTTTCATTCTGAACTGTTTCTGAAGGTGTTACTTAAGAGATACAATTCCCAAGATATCATCTCCTGGTTTCATAATGTTATCAACATAGAACATAAAATAACCATACCAGAAGCCATATAACGAAAAAGAAAAGAATGGATCACACGAGCTCTGTCTGAATCCAGCTTCATTCACCATGGCCATCTTGAATTTCTCAAACCGACGCTCTGGGTGCTTGTTTAAGACCATAGTTGGCTTTCTTCAATTGGCAAACAAGGGACGGATATTCAGTCTGATAGGGCTTTAAGAGATAGGGACTCCAGCGGTAAGAAAGACTCACTCAGTGAATCGGTGGATCATACATTTGGAGACAGGGACAGGCCTTACTATTTCGGAAGTAGACAAGTGTTGAAAGAGTGAAGTCTGGGGACAAGGAGAAACGTGAGGAATGGGATCTCCAAAGCTACCCGCCCTACTAAAGAAGTTCGCAAGCAACGGACATGCCGAACACCCACCTTTCCAACTAAGTCCAACGCGAGGACCCTTTCATTGACGATGCGTTCCGTCGTCAGGGCCGACAAGGCCCTTTTCCCTAAATATTAGGGGAAGCGAAGAGGACAGAAAGTCGTTCGGTAATCTTCTCCCGAAGGTGGGCATTATCCCAAGGCATTGAGATTCTGAGTCTCTCGATTCTACGGGAGTGGAAGGTCTTATTCTTATTGTTGAGTGGCCTATGTGAATATGAGCCAGGCCGGAAAGTGAATAATTCATTATTGCAAGTGCAAGTCGACGTTCCTGATATGAAAGTGAAAGTGGCCTCCTATTTAGGTTCAAGTCCAATTCCAATCTGGATATATAAGTGCTGTTCCATCGTCGAAAGCTTTTGTTGTTCTCTTTTAGTCCGGTTTGATTTTCTCTTTCTTTTGAGTCGGGTTCTTAAGACAGGACAGGGAATCGGGTTTTCTAAATATCTCCCTTCCGGCCTATAAAGTAAGTTAGTTCGAGATCGCCTGAGAGAGACTAGACTTCTAGTAACAGTAGGTGCGCCTTCAGTTGAGGAGAGCTGTTCACTTTTGATGTTATGTTAATAGGGGGTTATGAGCTCTTTCTTTCTTGTTCCGGTTCCGAATAGGTAATTCCTTCACTTCAGTTGGATTGAATAACCTTTTCTTTAGTTCCAACAAAGACCTTGTTCCGAGATGTTGTTGGTTAATATTTGGGAGGACTGATACTATAAGATAAGTAGGAAAAACAAACGCCTTAAAAGAGAAATGAAAGGCATTTTAGCATAAACCACTTATCCAATTCTTGGCATTTGTATTTGAGAGAGAGAGAGCTATGCTTAGGTCAGTTCCTTCAGTAAACTGATTTGGTAAGTCAGAAGTGGTCGAAAATGCATAAAAATGCATATCTGGCACTTGAGGAGGTCCATCTTTCTTTCATGTTGGAAGCTACTGCTAAGGTACTCCCCCTCATCTATAAAGGATGGGCAATTGAGAGAGAATAGGGCGATAGCGATAGACACAGGAACTGAAATAGACTCAAAGATTTCTTCCGTAGAGGAGAGGGGAAACCCGCTTAGATAGGGCGATAGCCCGGTTTTGATTTCATATCCTTTCCTGTGCTTGTCTTGCATTGAGGTATACCGAAGATATGAGTCAAAGAAAGTAGGTAACTGAAGGGGTAGTGAGGGATTGCTTTTTTTTAACAAGCTTCTAAGAGTAGGCTGTTCGTATGTTTCTATGACCCCCAAGACGGAGCGGGACGGATACGCAGAGCAAAAGCTCCTCAAGTCTACCCGGGCTAGCTTCTTCATTCTTTGATCAGGGGTGGGCGTGGGCTTCCTCCCTTATATACTATGACATAGATAGAGCCTCCTTCTTTGATCCATTCATTGATCGACTATGAGGGGGCTCTTCGCCTTTTGAATCGACAGTAGAGTAGGTTTGATCTTGCTTTCTCAATCTTTCTCTGCTCCTAGCCGTCGTGTAGTAGATCCGGCTTTATTCGGCTAAAAAGAGGTGTGTGTGGCCGTCGTATCTGCCCGCCCCCTTCTTCATTCATCCATTTAGGTCAGAATGGATCCAGGGAACCTGGCTCGGGAACAGCCCAGACTAATCACAGTAAGAGAGTCCAATCTCAGAAATATAGCATTTTCTCTCCCTAGTAGTAGTAGAAGGCTTTGTATCTGACTTGATCCAATAGAGTCAGAACACACAGTAGATCCAGATTCCACACGTTGCTGTGGACTGGGGAGAGAGCCGCTCTGGGCGTTCAGTGTGATTATGGAGGAACTGTAGTACTCGCCAAAAAATGCAAGCCGCTTAATGAAAGGGGGAGCGGTGGGCCTCCAAAAAGGAGCTAGGGAGTAATGGGCAACCTTAGTCTATATGTTGCTCGTGAGCCGCCAAGTCATATCATAACATAATACTCGCAAGAGCACTGACGTTAAAGGATCGGTCCTTCACTTGCGGATCGTTCGCGAGTAGAACTCGCTCTCTTGCCACGCCTTTCACTCACTCACTTGAGTCGGACTCAATCACTGCGGACTTTTTGGAGGATCGTTCGTTCTTAACTCTCTTGCTATTACCCGCGGAGAGCGCAGCAACCGACGGACGGTGCATATTATCATATAGAAAGAAGCGAAGCGTAGCGATTCGTACTACCGGAAAAGTGTCGCTAACCGGCAGGCAAGAGAGTCAGCTTACAGGGTGGGGCGCAAGCAAGCGTAGCGAATCACATAGAGTTGCCCCTACCTGCCAGCGCGCAGATAGATAAGGCGGGCGAAGCGCGAAGGGATGGATGTCTGAGCGGTTGAAAGAGTCGGTCTTGAAAACCGAAGTATTGATAGGAATACCGGGGGTTCGAATCCCTCTCCATCCGCGAGGTCAGAAGTTCTCTCTTGCCTTATCTATAGAGAAGAACGAATCGGATCGACTCGACTGATATGATGGATGGAATGGGTAGACGGTTGAGGTTATTGTATGTTGATTTAGTTAGGACTGACTTTGTCTCCCTTTCGTTATCTTCCGCCCCGGGTGGATTACCTATGGGAGCTAAGTCGAAGATCTCGGTTGTCGTCGTGAGTGGTTAAGAAACTGGGAGTTTGATTTAGGGCTTAACAGACAAAGGTGACGACCCGGATGAATTATTTTTGTGATGAATTCTTTTTGTTGGAAGGAAAGGGGGGAGTTGGCTGAAAAAGATGGACGGTAACGATTGCGTAATAGAAATTGTTCGGCCTTGTCATCGTCCAATTGCTCGGAAATTCTCAGCTATATGGGGGACTTGGATGGTGAGCAAAAACAATTGATCAAGAAGTTGGTAAACTTTCGCATGATCGATGGTAAAAGAACGAGAGTTCGTGCTATTGTTTATAAAACTTTTCATCGCCCAGCTCGAACTGAACGCGATGTAATCAAACTGATGGTTGACGCCGTAGAGAATATAAAGCCAATATGCGAAGTGGTAAAAGTAGGAGTCGCCGGTACTATTTATGATGTCCCTGGGATTGTAGCCAGGGATCGTCAACAAACCTTAGCTATTCGTTGGATCCTTGGAGCAGCTTTCAAACGACGTATAAGCTACAGGATAAGCTTAGAGAAATGTTCATTTGCGGAGATACTGGATGCTTACCGAAGGAGGGGAATTGCACGTAAGAGAAGGGAGAATCTTCATGGACTGGCTTCCACCAATCGAAGTTTCGCGCATTTCAGATGGTGGTAAAGTGATACCACATAAGGAGCTCTTCCTCATTCAGTCATATTCTCAAGTAAGAAATGTTTGACCCTTTTCCTTTTTTCATATTCATATAGAAAGCCTCATACTCCCCCCTTCATTCATTGAGTTGGAGGAATCCACAGGAAGCCCGCCCGTTATGCATTGCATAAAAGAACTTATCTTTTTATGACCTCAGGTCGAATGAATACGAAAGGGCAAATCAATCGGCCATGAATGAAAATGAAGAAGTAGTGGGCCTTTCACCTTCTTTCTAGTGACTCGTGGAGCTGAGAAGGATACTTCAAAGGGAGGGAAGCTAGGAGTGCTAGTCCGAAAGGGCCCCTTTTTTTGTCAATCATTTCTGCGCCTTACTTCTTTTTTTTTATAAAGCAAGGAATGGTGCTAGTCTGAAGGCTAACAGCGAAATATAGAACTCTATTTTGATCTTATTTTGTGGTCCAAAGTATGTCAGATCACTGAAGGGTCCAAAATTGGGCTTCTACACGGCCCTCGAGAACAAGGAAAGGGCTTTTTCCAAGCGCTCGAAAGCGCTCGAAAGCCTCCACGCGCTAGGGAACAAGCGTAGGCTTTCTCGCCGGAGCGCGCTAGGGTACAAGCGGAGGCTCGAAAGCCTCCACGCGACACTGCTTTCCGTTTTCTCGTTGCTTGACCGTTTATTAAACTCGCTGCTTGGAGTTTTCTCAAACTCGCTTGGGTGGGAATAGAAAGGCCTATTGGCTAGTCTCTGCTGGAATAACAAAAGAATGAAACGAGGCAGGCTCATTAACCGAGATTACCAACTTCTAAAAGAAGGGGCCCGCGGAGTAAAATATGGAATCTGAAGTACCAAGATTGTCTGTTCAGGCTGGCCCTATCTTTAATGCACTTCATTCGTGATAAGATTCCTTAAGACCTAAAAGGAGACTCTCCAGAGGTCTCAGGTTGAGTTTATCTCTTTGTTCTGGTTTTCTATCCCGGTCCCTTGCTCTCCCCTTTCATTAGTGCCGCTACTTATAGCATCCCCGTAAGCTCCTGACTCCGCTTCCTCCTCCGGAAGGTTCAGATCCAGTCTCCCCGTTCCATCCTGCCCCGCTTCCTCCGGAGAAAGATTTAGATCCAGCCCCCACGTTCCATAGGAATAGGAACTTGAGGGTCTACCCGGGAAGATCCGGGGCCTAAAACGGCGTCCCCTTGGGTCACGTAATTGCGAAGACTCGCAATTCTTCTTGCCAAAATGAGACCCCCGGCCCCCCTAGCCTACTTAATATGTGATATAGGCAAAAGTCGCATTGGATCTTGTTGACAAGAAGGAATAAAAATGCGACTTCATAGTAGTGACTCTTAGCAAGAAGAGTCACTACTATGAAGCAAAGCGTAAAGAAAGTTTTGACAAATCTTTGAGAAAGGAATATTCGATAACCCTCTCTCATTAGTTTGATGAGAGAACCTAAAAAGGTGAGAAATCTTTCACTCACTGAGAAGTGAAAACCTGTGACTATATCGTCCTGAAGACGGATCCGATGCGAAGAAGTTATATCTAGATGTACATTATTTTGCATCGTGATCGAATGACGAAATAGATATACGAACTGTATAGGACCATTCGCTGGAATGGGATAAGTGATTCTTTTATAGGATCCCCATGGGATCGTAGAAAAAACTAAGGATGCTATAGGTATTTGTGATCGATCAGCTTCCAGTATGACCGAAGACTTTCTATCTGCATTCAGAATAACGACACAATCAGGTTGTTGGTTCGACCCAAAATGGATCTTATTCTTTCTCGAACGGATTTTTTTCGGACTTGAACAAGAATTGGTCAAAAAATCCCCGATCCGCCATTGAGAATCATTGCTACAGCTCGCCATTTCTTCCATTATATCAGATATAATAATTTGATGGGTCTTTAAAAGGAAGGAACGGCTTTTTTGACGAATGGGAGATCCCATAAGATTAAAAACATTTCTTAAACAAATAAGTGTCTTGTCTGAATCGAGAATAGCAATTCCATTTCTGGAACCACAGATATAGACTTTGAGATGGTGAGCAGCTACCCGACGGACGAGATGTGCGTTCGTACACAGTAATTTTTTACAAACAATAGAATGGATTGTCATTTTGGGTTTTCCTTTCTCGAGATAGATATCTAGAGGTGGTAAGTAATATAAGAGAATAGGTTTGCTGCTGATCCTCTAACCACTCTGAGTCAGAGTCAACAGCAAAGCTAGGTAGGAGGTATAGATGTCTACCTACCCACCTATCCACATTGGAAGGAGAATAAGGTTCACAGCACAAAGGGAGTGAAGCGTATATGAGTGAAACGAAAAGGTCTAAGCGAAGACCGTCCACGAGCAAGTCTTTCGTTCAGAGTCATGCCATCTGAGTCACCAGAACCCAATTGTAGTGGAAGGTTTTGGCCGTACTCAACTCTTAGCAGAATGATTGAATGCGCTCTGTGGGTGAAGCCCTTCCATTGGTAGACCTTCGACAACAACTAGAATCGATCCAGCCTATGTTCTTCTTGCTGTTGGAAAACCTCAATGACTGATGGACGACTCTGGTTTATGTTCTTGCGGACTTGACTATTGAAAACAAAGATGTGAATGTTCATGCCCATAATCATTTCCATCTTGATCCTACACTCTTCCATTGTATCACGGTGGGGACCCTACGAAGAATCTACCCGTTGAAAAAAGCCCCTCTCTGGGACGAATGACTAGAGAGCAAGTGAGAACAGAGCGGACACGTACTTATTCATCCGAGTTTACCCGACGGAGTACAGTACCTGGGGCCTAATCGACTTTTATCTCGTTCACCTAACTCACACGAGAAGGCAGTTGAATATCCAATCGAATGGGCAGGTTGATCAACTACGCGAAGTTGTAGATTTACCTCAAATCAAATGGCAGGCAGGAATCGAACCTGCGCTACCGGCTCTTCCCATGTGGATCGTCTATCTCCATCTCCCTAACTCACTCATTCGATGCACGGTTCCTCGCTTTCCTTTGCCATCGAGCGGGCTGTTCACTTACACCGCTACTGCGACAAGATCAAAGGCTATCCCCTTCCCTTTAGTGGATATAGGAAGCCCGTTGGAAAGATTCTTTGCCACATGGCTCCGCTACGGCTCATCCATCAACCAAGGGACTGATGCTTGCCTGACGTTTTCTGATGTCCGCCATATCCTTCTTTTTCCATAAAGTGACCGACGAAACCGCTCGCTTAGTGATTGAGGAGACCTAGATGTAGGGCACTCTACAGCTTCCTCGGAAAAAGGCCATGAGTTAGTTTGTTCTTAATAATATCTTTGATCTTTGAGGTCAGATTCAGAGGCGGGATACAGGCTTCATTAGGAATTTTATCAGGCGATACCCTGCTGACGACTCCTACCTCTTCCTTGATCTCGCTGAGAAGTCTGAAAGCAAGTATTCGCTTTATGGAGTTGACACAGGCCTTCCAAGCGCTCGAAAGCCTCCACGCGCTAGGGAACGAACAAGCGGAGGCTCGAAAGCCGGAGCGCGCTAGGCCGGCGTTCTCGCCGGAGCGCGCTAGGGTACAAGCGGAGGCTCGAAAGCCTCCGCGCGCTAGGGAACAAGCGTAGGCGTTCCCGCCGGAGCGCGCTAGGGCGCTCTCCCTAAAAACTCGCTGCTCTCTGCCGGAGCGCGCTAGGGAACAAGCGGAGGCTCTAAAGCCGGAGCGCGCTAGGCCGGCTTTCTCGCTGCTCGGAGTTTTCCTCGCAGCTCTCCCTAAACTTTCTCGCTCCACGCGGCTCGAAAGCCGGAGCGCGCTAGGGAGGCTCGAAAGCCTCCGCGCGCTAGGGAACAAGCTCCGGCGTTCTCGCCGGAGCGAGCCACTGCTTGGAGTTTTATCGCTGCTTTCCGTTTTCTCGCTGCTTGGAGTTTTATCGCAGCTTTCCGTTTTATCGCTTGAAACATAAGGGGTATGCTACAAGCTCTGTTGCCAGTTCGAATAAGGGCAGTGAACAAGAGCATCTGCTGGTGAATGAAACTACTGCTTATGCCGGATCTGGCCCCTCTACCTTTTATCTGAGACGGTGATACGCCTACCTTTTCGTCTACCCCTTTGCTACAACGTGACCTACTTGATGAGCTTTTCACTCTATAAGGGCAAAAGATATTTGAACTTTCTTTCATTCGAGAAGACTCTGAACGATAGAAAAGAGAAGCGGACTGACGAAGCAGAGGAGAGAGCTACATGAACAAGGCAAGTCGTATAAGCTCAAGCAAAAGTCTCTATTAGGACAGTGTAAAGTATACCCAAGTTCTGTTTTTTTGTCCCGAGGCGCGTAACGGAAAAAATAAGGATTCGTCGGGAAAGAGTATGAGAAAATATTCATAGATCTTACTTACTTACTTTAGTCCGTATCGTCGGTCTACTTCTGACAAGCAAAAGGCAAAACCAAAAGAGTCCGGAATATAAGATGCCAACGTGTTGAGACCAACCTAAAGATCTTGTAAAACAATACTGGCTTTATTCAAAAGAATATCCCACTTTGTTGGCAGGCCTGGAAAATCTTCCTAGCCTTGACTGTCGTTGCGTTGACTAATAGTAGAGTAGTTCCTAGAGCTTGACAAAACGACCTCCCCGCTTCTCAAAACAAGGCTGATTAATAGAGCATGCCCTCTTTTTCGTAGATAGTCTCAGTGAGAGCTACTGGACCGGCTTCGGCTTCTTCCTTCGAGTTAGAGTGCCCAATGCTAATATGAGAAAATGCCTTAACCGTAATGGGAGTGGCACATTCGTTTAGACAGAATCCAATATACGCTTATAGACAGGCAGAAATGAACAGATACCATTCTCCAGAGATAGTAGCTTAATTAGCTTAGGTTTCAATCCTAACGCCCGAGAAGAGGCGCATGGGGTAGCGAGGCAAATCGTGTTTCATCAAATGTGACATGTCTTTAGATGAGTTTCTTCTGCGTGCGGGGATCATAACAGCGGTACCCCTTGTGCTGATCACTATAGCCAACGAAAATACCTTACTTTTTTTCTCAAAGGATTGACTTTGGCCACACCGTCTTGATCAAAGAGCTCGGGTTACACAAATCTCCCTTCTTTGTGAAAGGGACCAGAGGGGCAGTCGTCGATTGATAAAGTGAGTGGATAACTGGTTCGTATGGTGTATAGAAAAGAAGCGATGCTTTCATGGCCGATTGAACCGGCAAAGAAAGAAAGGAAGGTACGAAAGAACAAAAAGAAGGAGGAGGACTCGTGTCTGAGGGAAGGGACTCCAACTCGAGCGAGTTTGAGAAAACAGAAAGCAGCGAGTTTGAGAAAACTCCAAGCAGTGTCGCGTGGAGGCTTTAGAGCCGCGCTCCGGCAGAGAGCAGCGAGTTTAGGGAGAGCTGCGAGAAAGCCGGCCTAGCGCGCTCCGGCTTTAGAGCCGGCCTAGCGCGCTCCGGCGAGAACGCCGGAGCTTGTTCGTTCCCTAGCGCGCTCCGGCGAGAAAGCCGCGCGGAGGCTTTCTCGCGTTCCCTAGCGCGCTCCGGCTTTCGAGCCTCCGCTTGCTCAAGGAAAAAGGAAAAGGAAGCTTGACCAGATGGGGGGGAGCAGGGGGTTTTGAACCCTTTTCAAGGTGAGGATCCGTCTTTGAACAAGCAAGCCATAGCCAAAGCAGCAGCTTTCAGATCAGAGTCCTCATTTGGAGTGGGAAAAGAAAAGCGGGGTCATCGGATCAGGCAAGTCAGTCAGAACAGAACATCTGCAAAGAAGAAGACGGAGTGCCTACTCGCTTAGATTCCCAGGGATCTCTTTCAGAACGTGAAAGGGCAACTGGATCATCTCTGCCCCTTCTTTGTCCGGTCCATCTGGACTCCTATTTTCCTTTTTACTTTTACACGAAGAAGCCCTGATCCTTTTGATTCCAATGGTGCTCTCCATTGGGCTCCGAATCTCCGCAAACTGTACTTTATTTACTATTGACGCGGGATCCGCAGCAGATGCACCATCCCCATACACTGATGAAGTGAGAGATCCAGAGACACCGTGCGATGCAAGGTAGAAGAAAAAAGAAAGCGCTAAATGCATAGTCACCACCAGTAGAATGCAAGCAGGAGGGCCACGGCCAATCGAATCGACCTCTTTTTGACCTGAAGTGAAGGTGCAATTCAACAAGAAAAGAGTTTCGACTCCTTTTTCAAACAAAGACTGAGATGAGAGAGATCCCGCCCTTTGACGAAAACAACGCAAGCTGGGCCACTTCAATCATAGTTGAAGATTTGTTAAGGCGCCGCATGAGATCGGGAAAAGGGAATGAACTAAGAAGAGATTGCTACTGCCACATCCTGACCGTGCGTGCTGTCCTAACACCTCTATGTTCAAGGACTGTGGCATTCCACTGATGTACTTGTCAACTTTGGCTGTCGGGTTCCGAGCCGCTTCGAAGGCTTGAGGAAACCGGGATGCTAGGGCCGAACCATACATCTTTCCATAACAACATTTGCTTTCCCTTGCCCAGCAGCCATCCCATACCCAGCTCTAGGACTTCCCTGCCTATGATGCAGCTTCGCCAAAGGTTAGAGGGTCTAGAACCCAGGCTGGCATTCCATAGGGTTGGAAATCCATAGAACATTTGGGGTTGGTTCGAAAGGCCGGAGCATCCCGCACGGGAACTAGTGAGACGCACAAACCCCCTATTCGGGATCGGGTGGTCCCACGAAGATCTAGGGAGTGTGAGGGAAATGAGGAGGGGGTCCATCATCTCTAAACGCATCGTCTGTTATGAATTCCGGTCGGATGTGCCTGGAGTGAATAGGCGACCCTGTGGAACCAGTAAGCTATCGAAACCGGTTATAGAAACCTTACAAGGTTTGTGTTGTGATACCTCCAACGAGTCACCTTCTGTTAGTCAAGGGAGTCATCACATAGACGTCGAGTCTCGTCTTCTCCCTATCTCCTATCTCTAACTTGCGAACCCTCTTTCCTTTTTTTCAGAACCAGCATGCTCTTCACGGGCTTTTCCGCCTCCGTTTGCTGGGCCCTTTCTTTCGAGCTTACCGGGATAGGATTTCAACTGAGATAGTAACTGAGCGTAAAAAGAGGATTCCCGTGTGTGGGTCTCTACTGAGCTGCTATTCTTTGAGGCTATACTTTTAGTCAATGAAAGTTCAGTGATTTCAAGATTCGAGTGAAAAAGCATTTTATTCATTGTGCATCTAAGCTATATTCTTATTCCCAAGTTCTTGAGTAGAGCCTAATAGCCCGAACTGGTTGGAACCTAGCTAGGGGCGCTTTCTTCATTTTGAAGCTATATTCAAAGAAAGTTCACCGATCCTGTGATTGAGAGATGACTTGCTTGGCCTCTACTCTATACTTCCTTGGCCTACCGCTCCGCCCCTTGCTTTCAGACTCTTCCTGGAACAACCGTCTTATTCCTTACTTTTATGCTACCTTTGATCCCTAAAAAAAACGTCTTCCTTTAGGCCCTCTTTGACTCAGATCCTCTTCTTCGGATTCTTCTCCTTATGTCGCCTCCCCCCTGAAACCCAACACCTTTTTTTTTGCCCAGCTTGCTCACAGGGATAGGAAACCCGCAACCGCTATCTGAACCCTCCTTCTTACCTTCGCTTTATGAAGCTGACTGGCTGCCACTTATTTAGCTTCTCTCTTTGACTGTCGAACTGCTTTATATCTGTAGCTAGAAAGAATATGAAAAATACAAGTGATATAAGACCGCTTACCTTCCCTTACTTTGCTATCCCGTCTTCCCTATTACCTATTTTTTACCCGAAAGCTTGCGAACCCTCCTATGATGGATGAGAACTATCAGATCTTAGGCCCGAGTTAACGAGTATACGATGACCGCCTGCTGCTTCTTGCTTGACCCGACAACCCGTATTGTTCAATCATAGTGAAAGTCGTCTACCCTGCCTTGTCAGTGAGAAAATGGAAAGACGGGCATTGTGTATAAGAAGATCATGAAAGTTACGTCTTATGTGAATATGTGCCCAGTGAGGCCTACCTTGATTCACTAATGGTGAATGTGATCTCCTGACCCCACTCTCGCGAATCACTCCTTTCTGCTTAAAGTGTGAATGGATTTCAAGATAACAAGTTGCTACCCAATAGCCCATTTGTGAGCGGGTGGCGGTGAAGCTAACTTGCCATTATCCCGTGAGTCAGAGAAAGTCTTTCTCGGTACTATATTCACCAGATAGCAAGGTTATGAAAAGAACTCATTGAGCCGGGCCAACGAAGGTTGAACTTACTTATTTGCTTTGCGCTGGGAGTCATTCATATCGGCGAGTCTTATTCTGTCCTTCATGACCGAACCCCTTTTTTCTTTCAGATGTAGTCTCGAAGTCAAGCACGTCCGAATCCGCAGTCAGGAGTCGAGTATGGTAAACTCCTCTCTCGATGTCAGCCGGAAAGAAGCAACCCGTGTAGATCTTGTTCTCCATAGCCTGGAATTGCAAATTCTCTCCAATCCGATTCTCGCATAGAAGGGACTTGATAACGAAAGCTATCTTTGACGTGCTGACCCGCTGATCCCGAGGTATTGATCCTTTGACAGTGCGGAGGAGTACGGCATATGAGTTTTCGGGGGGATGGATCGCCATCCACTTCCTGCATTATTCGCCCCGCACCCACACCAGCGAGAGTTTTCCGCTTCAGAACTTTTCGCTGGCAAATCATTGCCTTCTTGTCTGGTGCCCTATCGGGGGTGCTTCGGAGTCACAATATTCCAGCTGGTCGGAGTCGGACTTCCATTAGGCCAGTAACCTAACCAGTGATTCCTCACTTTCGCACCGTAGTGTTTTCACTATCGCACCCGAATGATTGACTAGGGCCCGTCTCAGATCCACTACTACTACTGGATGTTTGGTAGAATCTTATTAGTCACACAAGGCCAGTATGGTGATCAATCTACGTCATTTATTGATACAAAAACAAGATCAAAGGAGCATTGCATTGCAAGCTACCTCTTTGCTAGGAGGGTTTACAGGTTGATCAGGAAGACTGGTATTCTATATACATCTATGTATCTTAAACAATGTAGTCTGTCGCTCCAGAAGGCCTATGGAGGCGATCCCTCTGTTAGTCTTCTGCCTGTACCTGTGGCCTTAACTAGATGGGGGTACCCCACCATTATCCCTGAGTTCCATAGAAGGAAGATCTACAGGGGCGGAGCGTTGGAGGCGGACCGTCTGGTACAGCGCTACGCCCCTTTCTTGGTTTAATATTGACAAGTTAGTCTTACTATCTATCCAAGAAGGTTAAGGCTTTTCTGTAGAAATCTATAGAGGAGCCTTTAACTGTATCATTCGACTCCGTGTACTTGGTTATTGAGCTTTGCTATGAATACTTTGAATAGCTCCTTAACCGGCACATGCCCTTGATCCAACGTAGACCCCTTGATCAAGGTCTGTGTTGGAAGCCAACTTGGAAGGCAATACCTAACTCGGCGCTTACCATAGCGCGCGGTATAGGAATGGAAATCGAATCGTTTCTAGACCGGCGTGGAACGGCCCGAAACGGGGATACCTTCCATAGGTTCCCTCTGGACACAATACAAAAGATTCGCACTATGTCCAGATCAAGAGGAACACGTCCTACTAACTGAAAGGGATTTGAAGGGGGTATTTTACCATACAACAAAGAAAGCCCTAGAGCACGGAAACGGAACTAGAAGTCCTAGCCCCGGAACAAGACAGATTGTCTTTGATCCTTATAACGGTTTGATAGAAAGAGCGAATAACCTGACTTGACTAAGAAAGAGTAAAGGACCAAGACCGGCTTTGATCTCCTTTAGCAAGGGGCGGAGCGGCTTTCAAACGCGTATTCGCTGTTGCGAGCCGACTGAAGAAGTGGATTTGATTCCTTTGCCTTCTGCCTTCCTGCTGACCTAATACCCTTCGACTATTATCCGCTGCCGCTTCTTCTTCTCCTCCGATCAAGACCGGAAGAAGGCGATCTAGCTATCCTGTTTCGGATTGGACGGGGATGAAGCTAGTCTTCTCTCTGGCATGGATAGGCTTTATTCTCGCTCAGCGAGTTGCTCACCTTCCGGGGGGGTCGGTAGCTGTTTTCAAGACAATAGGAGTTTCGCTTTTCTGTGTACCCGAAAGGGGCTTCTGTCTTCAGTTGCTTACTCTTTTTTCTACGATCGAGGGGCTCCCATTGAATCTCTTGAGCCCTTCGGGCACGCCTCCTACGCTTACCACTCACCTACGCTCTTGCAGCATGCCCCCTTCGGGCAATACGGCTTTCGTAATACGTGAAGCTGCTGAGCAATAGCTCTTCGATCGCTATATTCTTGCGATAGCGAAGGCGTGGTTCATCCTCTAATATAGAGTAGATGCGAAGGTTCGGATCGAAGATCTTCGCGAGACGGCCCATGAATCTCGAGAATCGAGCGTGGGGCTTGAAGACCCTACCACATACAGACTGCAAGCAAGAGCAGGGCTTTTTTCTGAACATAGATTCATTCCTAGGTTAGTAAGCCTGGCACCTATACTTGCTCCGTAATAGAGAGTTCTAGTTAGTTGCCGATAGAGGGGCGCTGCCTTCCTGTTCTCTATTTCTCGAGGCGAGGTAGAGCGGATGGATGAACAAACGATGAACTTCAAGCGGCCACGAAAAGCACTTTTTCGTAGTTCTCAATAGATCCTAGATTTTAGGAAAGTGCCTACAGCTATGCACTTCCGGCTGGTTCAAATGCAACCATCTGGATGGACTTCAGCAGAAGCTATTTCATGTATTTCGGGGGACGGAAAAGTATTATTTGATTGAGGGGGCCGGGGTAGACGTCTTCTCCAGCCGAACAGAACATCTTTCTTAGATGGTTGAATGCTGCTATGGCAGAGGTGGGTCGGCTTATGTGTTGAAGGCGGTCTCATGGAATGAGAGTGAAAGCTAAAGCAGTCACCGGTATGTTGCTTTGCAAGAGGAGTTGACTTATGAGGGTCTAAGGCAACCGGGGAAATGGTCGATTTCCCACCAAAAGTAAGCGGGTGTGGATAGTGCTTGACTTCTGCCAGCAAGCGGAGGCTCGAAAGCCTCCACGCGCTAGGCCGGCTCTAAAGCCGGAGCGCGACACTGCTTGGAGTTTTCTCACTTTCCGTTTTATCGCTTATTCAAGAATTCTTTTCCTCCAATTCTGCCTTTCCTTGACCCGGTTCTATGGCATCGTCAACCATAGCATCTCTCTCCCTCCTTCTATCTGGGTCACCGGGATTGATACGGTACGGGGTCAAACATTACTTGAGAATATGACTGGACCGGGACCCTTTTAAGTGTGAATTTCCGCTTCTTTCTTTGGCCCCTCATTCTTTGAATTCTTTGACCCTGTTTGCCTTTCCTCATTTACTTTACCACGGATCACTGAAATCGGAGAAAGTGAAGCCACCAGATCTTAGGACGAGATTGACATTCCATTTACCAAACTTCGAACCTCTGACGAAAAAAGAGCTGGAAGCGTGGCCTCAAACAGATAGGCAATGGATAGATAGGGGTCTCGAGTCGAGTCTAAGACGCAGCAGCAGAGAGTTCCAAAGCTGCCAAAAAACGAAAGCTCAAATACCATGAATAAAGCGAGGGCAAGAAAAAGGACGAAAAGCTAAAGGGGCGGAGCGACAAACAAAGAGATATTGACTTAGAAAATAAGAGTAACAATTGAATCCCATTTTATTTATTGAGCAAGCGGAGGCTCGAAAGCCGGAGCGCGCTAGGGAGGCTCTAAAGCCTCCACGCGCTAGGGAACAAGCGGAGGCTCTAAAGCCGGAGCGCGCTAGGGAGGCTCGAAAGCCGGAGCGCGCTAGGGAACAAGCGTAGGCGTTCCCGCCTCCGCGCGCTAGGGCGCTCTCCCTAAAAACTCGCTGCTCTCTGCCTCCACGCGCTAGGGCTCCGTTTTCTCGTTGCTTTCCGTTTTCTCGCTTTCCGTTTTCTCTTCTTTTACTTTGTTTTTCCTTTTTGCGATCGGAATACGAATGAGATCAGAAACGCCATCATTGGGGCAAACGATGCAATAGCTTCGGTGAGAGCAAAGCCCAAAATGGCATAACCAAATGATTGTTTAGCTAATGATGGATTTCGCGCCACGGAATGAATCGAGGAACTGAGGACGTTTCCAATACCGACAGCAGCTCCCGCTGAAGCAATTGTAGCAGCTCCGGCACCTATTGATTTTGCACCTTCTAACATAGACAAACCAATTCGAGTTTGTCACGCTTTTGCTTCGCAGCTCTTTCCTGGATTCTTCGTTGATTCCTATAAAATACTATCTAAGGTATTTGTTTGATCCGTCTCCCCTCCCCATTTCTTTCCCGATAACCTTAAATAAAAAACTTAATTAAAAAAAGAACGAAATCAAATCCTCCGTACCATCCCCTATTTCAGGCCCCGGCTCCGTAGGGGGAACAGCGGGTCTCTCCATTTCGGAGAGCCAGTGCAGTTCCTTGTCCGTCCACAAGGCGGTATTATTTTGTGTTTCCACAAAATCCCTCAACCTCCTTAAATCCGCTAGGTCATTTTGAGGATTCTCGTATTCCCACTTCTCCAGGCAGACCCTGTGGGCGGCGTCCAATGCATCGAATGAGGCACGACCCCGTCGACAGTATGGCCCACAGGTTCCCGTCTCCTGGCACCACCGAGCGCAGTAACGCTCCATGGCGCGCTTCACCGCCCTGCGAATCTGTTGTTTCAACTTTAGCTTCTCCGGATCCTCCGGATTATTCGGGAGGCCGATAGAAAGATCCAGATTCGGACCCGATGGGCCGGCGAGGGTGGGCTGTGGGGGTGCCATAGCCATAGCCATAAGTAGACACTTGGACCCAACGAGCCGCCGAAGGAGCAGTCCGGCCAGTGGAATAAGAATTAGAAAAAGCAAAAATGAGTTATCATTTTCAAGATGCAAAGTGATTCCTTTAACAAAGCTGGCAAATTCACTGGAAAAAAAACTATTTAAGTAAACAAAAAAACGTAAAACAAAAGCCCAAAACTCTTTTAGTTTTGTATGATTTTGTTTTGTTTGTTGTTTTTGTACGTTCATCCTTTGTACCCTAGTTAATAGAAAGAGATTATTCTCCTAGAGGTGGTAAGTAAGTAAGTAAGTAAGTGCTTGTATCTATCTACTCATTCATTATTTTTCACGAACCAATACCGTTAGGTATTTTTCACGAACCGATCCATATTACTCTACGTAATTTATTAGAAAAAAAATAGATTTCAAAAAAGACGCTACGCCCCTAGAGAATTCATTATATTACAACGATATACTTTCTACGATACCCCTCTTATAACTCCAAGATACATTCTATGATATTCCTTATACATCCAAAATACTTTCTGGTCTTTCCCATTGTAGGTACCCATCATTATTTAGATATAGTCGACCCTTCAAAGACCTAAGAATTCTGCCACCTTTCAAGCCAGTGCTAGCTTTTGCTGTTAATCCCATGGCAATAAAACTATGTTCAAACTCCCGATCTTTAACATAGTTTTCTTATCAGCATACCCCATAATACCAATATTGAGGCACCTTTCCCAAAAACAACTTAACCCAGAGTTATTTATTGTCTCGTTGATATGATAATCAATTGGTTCTAGATACAAATCCATTAGTACATAATAAAGCAACCCGACCTAGGAATGCCTGTTTCACTTCCTTGACAGAGCCAACTGAGATGCTCCGTCTCGATGTTGACCTAACATGGATTAGCAATTCAGAAGGGTCTCATCCTGATCTCGCAAAGAATCCCAGCAATAGCTGTGTGTACTCGAGGGAAAGAAAAGGACTTTTCTCTCTCAGCGGAGAGACCAGCTATGGTGGGTTGGTTATATACTCTTATGCGCCTTCCTTCTTCGAACCTTTTGGTATGTATTGCCCCCTAACTATAGATCAGATCCACCGGACGAGAAACTCAATCCCGCACAGCTGCTGAGTCGTCGGACTTATCTACCTCAGGGATTCGTGGAATTTCCGTTTTTGAATTGCGTTGGGGGAAATCTACCAAAGCTAGGCAGATAGGTAGACTCCTTTCCCGCTGCTAAGGGAGAGCAAGAAACGAAATCAAATGATTGTTTTTTCACCAGCGCCCCTTTTTTTTTGCGGGTACTAAGAGTCCTCTCACTACCAACCAGCAGACATCATCATCTGGCTGGGTCTTGCCGGTATCAACAACGAGAAAGAACAACCAAATGGAAACAGCAACTAACTATGGCTCTTGGCCCATACAACGTCCTAGGCGTAGGGGAGATCAGAGCAACAGGGAACGCCTAGACGACGACGCCCGTCCTGGGCTGCAGTAAGTAGATCGAGAATTCGTTCCGCCCCTTGTCCCCGAAGATGGGTAATATGTTCTCATACAATGTTGCTCCAACTTTCTTCTAGAGGGCCTAGCTGGCGAGCGATCCCAGTCCGCGGCAGAGAACAAGACAGCAAGCGAGCGTACCTTTGTTCGCTTCTTCTCCACCAAGCACGGAAGTTTAAGGATAACTGTAGGTCGGTGGCTACCTAAGGAAACTCCGATTCGATCCGCCTCCCGGCTGGGAGGCATCTACCTCATCCCGATCACAAGGAGAGGTTCACCATGATGGGGGTAAGGTACTTGAATTCTTTCCGGAACGGAAAGAATGAAATGCATAGGGGACCATCCTTTTTGTGCGGCATGCTCAACTATTTCAGGATTCGCAGGGGGCTGTTCGCCCTACTTAGTTGACTGACAAAGGCTTGCGAAACAAAGTAGCGACTTTGAAATGGAATCTTAAGTAGTCTATCAGTGGTGCGGCTTTGCCCCGGGGAGCGAAAGGTTATACCTTAGTAAGCGAACAGCGGTTCTTCTATGTAGGTATTTCTTACTCTCTTAACGTCGAGCTAAGTTACTTTGCGCTGCGTAGTAGAATGAAGGCTACGCACCGACGCTCTCTTATCTATTAGCCTAAGCGTCTTCGCTAACTCGCTCGCCTACTAAAAAGAAATAGTAGGCGAGGCTAGGCTAACTCAGCCGCGGACTTCGACTGTACTGTAGTGGGCTTTCGTCGCCTTTTCCTTTAAAACCCTTTCTTCCCTTTCCTTTATTTGTTTGTTCTCGAGGGCCGTGTAGAAGCCCAATTTTGGACCCTTCAGTGATCTTACAACGAACAGGAGTTTTTCCTTTAAAACCCTTTCTCATGTTCATGAATTCAAAAAGTAGGCGAACCCTTAGTAGCGTTGACAAAGAGGAACAGCCGGTTAAAAGAAAGCTATAATTTGAAATATATAGGCCAGCTTGACAAGCTACCTTTCCTCTTGATCTGAGAGATAAACATCTCTTTTTTATGACTTCCACTTCTCGATCCCGGCCCGGAAAAGTGACCGACCAGGGCCCTCTTGATGAATGAAAGAAAGAGTTTTTGAGCCCTAGCCCTGTAAGCCCACACCTGTGTAGAGTAGATCGTTCAACACCTGCGGCACAAACCCATTTTTGACCAATTGGTCCGTCTATCATAGGCGACCGAACGGCCGCCCCCCTAATTACTAGACCAACCCGCAATAATGATTCCATAAACACCTAGCGAAGATATGGCAAACAAATAAAGTAGCCCTATGTTCGAATCTGACAATACCATACCATAATCAAAAGGTACAACGGCCCAAGCCAGTAAACTCAACATAAATGTAGCCACTGGAGCCATTCGAAAAAGGGAGAAATTAGCACTACTTGGTGAAATTGGTTCTTTTAGAATCAATTTCAAACCATCTGCTATAGGTTGTAACAATCCGAACGATCCCACTACATCAGGCCCCTTTCGACGTTGCACAAAAGCCATTACTTTACGTTCAGCTAGCACTAAAAAGGCGACTCCTAGTAGAAGTGGTAGAATTAAACCAAGTATTTCCGCTGGAACAGCAATGTACGTTTTATATTCTCTATTCACTCATGATCGGGCCTGACCAGGTCGACCCGATCATGATATTTCACTTATGATCTGGCCTGGTCGACCCAATCATGATATTGAAGGATGGGACCTTTTCTCGAAAAACTAAGGATTCCGCTTTCCCCGATACGATTTTCACGAAGTTGATTGACGTCACAGCTCTATTATATGCATGAAGCAGTTTCTGCATCATGATCAATCGGTATTGGGGCGGATTTTTGGAATTTATTCCATTGTTATCTGGTGCGAGGCAAGGGTACATCAGATTTGACTCACTGTATACATTCCGGAAGAGGAGGAACGAAGTCACTCGACAAAAAGAAAGGGAAAGGGGGGAAATGAAACATTTTGTCGATATTCAAGCGCCATGGCCACACTATTGATAAATGTTGGACACGTCCTCGGTCCAATCTTGCTACCTCATCTACCTTTGGAGGATCATGGATCTCATAGAGTTGCAGGGTGCTGTGCTTATTTCTATTTTGCTGTTCTTTCTGAGTCAGGTCCTATTACTCTGGAGACTCTTAAGCAATTGATGTCTGCTATCACTTAGAAGATTGAACAGCGAGGGCCTTCTCATTTTACAAACATGGCAAAGAAGGTATCTGGATCTGCTGCTTCTTCTTCCATTCCCAGTGATTGGATTCGTCGATTCCGGGGCTACCAGTCACATGTCAGGCGATATCCTTCTTTTCTTATCTCTTTCTCCTTTATCTATCAAAGATTCTGTTAACATTGCAGATGGCACTCTCTTACCTCTTTCACACTTTGGGTCTATGTCTCCATCCCGGATTCTTCATGAAAAATGAGATGTCCCTCCGCTGAGTACAAACTTACTTTCTGTCAGTCACCTTGCAGCTAACCATCTTCGTGTCATCTTTTCTTCTTCTGAGTGTCGATCAGCGGGATCATTGACCGGTTGGGAAAGCTCTATTATAAGGATATTCTTCTCTACATTCCATTTTTTTCAGCTGCTAATTTTGGATAAGGAATGGGACCCGCCGTCGCCTGGGACATAGACAACACACTGTGCAAGACTTCTGCAATTGTATAGGGTATATTCCTGCATTTCATTCTGATGGGTTGAACAATTCATGTGATTGTTTACAGTTGGCAATTTGATGCTCCCGGATTAAACATAAGAATCTCAAATGAAAGTGTGCCTTTTTTTGGCCTTAGTGTCTACTTGTGATTTGACCTACGGCTTATTTAAGTAAGGATATATCACAGACAACTACTTTAATGAAAGGGGTCCTACTCGAGTGCAGTCATTTACAGGCGCAAGGTACTTGACTTACTATTAAAAGTGGATGACTACAGTAGATAGATCTGGCTTTCTTTACTTAGAGAGAAGTCCTCAGCTCCTTCTAAGTTGAATATATAGAAAGTGTGGAAAATCAGTCAAAGCTCCAGATCAAGAGGTTGAGGTCTGAACTCTGGCGGAGAATACGTGTCAAGGGTCTTTGATTCCATGCTCCTGAAGATAGGAATCAAACGTGAGCTGTCGTGTGCTCATACTCCGCTGGGGTGTCCGAAAGAAAGAATCGACACCTGGTGGAGTCTTGCAGGGCCGGGCGATGCTACAGGCCAAGGGAGTTCCGAAGATTTCTTGGGGCGAATGCATTAGGACTGCTGCCTTTTTGCATAAAAAAACCCCGTCTTCGGCAATTTCCAACAAGACGCTATATGATATGCTACACAAGAAGGTACCAGATGTTGGGCACTCACTTGCGTCTATTTGGCTCTGTCTGTTATGTTCACCTGCCTGAACCGTCCAAAGGGAAGTTGGACAAGAAGGCGGTCAAATGCGTGTTCGTTGGATCTTCCACTGAGAGGAAAGGGTGGAGGTATATGGAGCCTTCGACAAGAAGGGTGTACGAGTCCCGTGACGTCGTCTTCGACGAAGGAACCCGTTGGGGCAGGGAAACGTAAATAAAAAAAAGTTGGATCGAAACGTCGGTGGACCAAAGGAAACGGCTGGCCGGAGTCACGTCAGAAGAGAGAGATTGTGACGCCTTATAGTCAAGTATAGTATACATACTATATATTCTAGTATATATACTTATATATACTCTAGTCTTCGTAGGTCTGCTCCTGTTCTCTCCTAATAATTTCTTGATAGCTTCCTCAAATCTTGGGTCAGAAATCTCAATAGGAGCCCAGGAGGCCTTATAAGGAGAAGACCCGTGTTTAAGCTCGGGAGAGTGAGCAGATAGAACAGGCGAGTGCACAGGAGGATTCACACGCAAAGCTATGGCAATTATGGTTATTTTATTAATTTCTTATTTGCGGCAAAAGATTTCGAATTGCCTATGAGTATGAAGTCTTAAATGCTGTCATACAACCTTTAATGTTGTCCATTCAACTCAACTCCAGAACGCGGATTCGTGCATTTCCTAGAAAGCCAATTTTCACGATATGGGGAGGGAGGAAGAGAGGCTGGGGCCAAAGAAGGGAAAGACCGCTCTTTCAGAACCCCTGATCGTCGAGAGTTTTCTGTCAAAAAAGAGCTCCCCATAAAAAAAAGATGGAATCTCACACGAGATATACATCACCTCTAGCCACTGAGTAAGCGGACTCTGTCTTAAAAAATCCAGGTTCAACCGCGGAATTCGCGAGCTCACGGACTAGACGTAGGACATCAATCACTTGGATCCTTGTCTGCGCTTGATGCATGAGGCAACCAGGAAGCGGGAAAAGCCTTGCTCATCAACTGCTTCAGGCATCATTTAGTAGTTGAGCGCTCTATCCAGTAGGTGGTTTTGGAGAATCGGTTTGGGGCGTCCCCTAAACAATCTTGTCTTCCTTCAAGCGCAAGCACCGATCTCAGGAGCAGGAAATGGCAGTCAGGTTTAGGAGTCTGAAAAGAGGAGCTTTTTCGAAGCACTTAATTAGATAGGGCAGCAATAGGGCTAAAAACCCCACTTTCGTGGTCCTTTCAAAGGTCTAGTTCCATGCATGCCTGGACACTCCTTCCCTGAAGTCCAGGTCCAAGCCCTTCCATTGGTAGAATCGGTCTCCTTCCTACCCATTTTTCTTCTTTGATGATAGGGTACCTTGATGGAAACCGAAACCGCACGCACGGGCTTTGGAAAAGACGAAAGAAAAAGCTTGATGGACCAAGCAAGCTCCGGCTCGAAAGCCGGAGCGCGCTAGGGAGGCTCGAAAGCCTCCACGCGCTAGGGTACAAGCGGAGGCTCGAAAGCCGGAGCGCGCTAGGGAACAAGCGTAGGCGTTCCCGCCTCCGCGCGCTAGGGAGGCTCGAAAGCCTCCGCGCGCTAGGGAACAAGCGTAGGCGTTCCCGCCTCCGCGCGCTAGGGAACAAGCGGAGGCTCGAAAGCCGGAGCGCGCTAGGGCGCTCTCCGTTTTCTCGCTGCTCTCCCTAAACTTTATCGCTGCTCTCCCTAAACTTTCTCGCAGCTCTCTGCCGGAGCGCGGCTCGAAAGCCTCCACGCGCTAGGGAACGCTCGAAAGCCTCCACGCGCCGCTGCTTTCCGTTTTATCGCTGCTTTCCGTTTTCTCAAACTCGCAGCTTGGAGTTTTATCAAACTCGCTTCTTTGTCTCTCCCTTTTCTAAACCCATGGGAGTACGTTAGAAAGATGTCCTCAAAAACGATGTTCAAAAGCCGCATCCATGACAATGATGTCTGCCTTATGGGGCTTTAAATGGGTCGCATCTCCCCGGCGTGGTTTAGGAATGCATGATCGATACATCGAAGAGAACTGAAAGGAAGAATTCATTAATGACCTCTTAATCTCCGGACTTGTCAAGAACTTTACTTTTATTTATAAGTAGAAAACTCTTCCCAAAGGTAGTAAATAAAACAGAAAAACTTCCGGTTTATTTTATCTTATTTTTCTTGTCCTCCTTTGAAAAAAGAAAAAGATAAGAATCCCCCATGTTCATTGTCTCTTTTATTCCGCCCGTGTGAAAAGAAGAAAGAAGAGAAATTGGGCCATGTTTCCCGAGAGAGACTGCCTTCTCTCTGGTCTGCTGTCTTCGACTTCTAGTCGACTGCTCTATGACGGTCTTACCTCTTTCCTGGGCTCTGCTCGCTCGTCTACGCTCCGACCAATTCCGTCAAAATGGAAAAACGATGTTTCCTTGCTTAAAGTATAAGAAATAGTAGTAGTCAAAAAGGCAATCAATTAGAATCAAGGAAAAAATGAATTCAAGTAATAGTCAAAAAGTGCACTTATATATATATATTGGGATCCCCATCTTTATCTCTATCCACGGAGATACCTATCTATATAGAGAGAGATCCATCTAGAAATTGATCTAGACTATCCTCTATCCGGATAGAGATATCCATATGAGCGACTACGCCGATCTTTTCTTATATGTTTTGGCCACGTCCGTTTCCGCTCCGAAGAGGAAGGTTTGGATCTTTCAATCTTATGTCGTGAGGGATGTGACCTATGTTAGGTCCATAAGATACCACAGCTTTTGGTGTTCTATGGTTTATTTCCGGATAATGATTAGGTAGTTCGATCCTTTTGATTCTTATCTTCCTAGTAAAGGGGGATCCGGAGCAATAGGTCGAATTACTATATAAAGAAGACTTGTAAACAAAAGGATTTCTTGTTCGAGTAGGGTTTTTCTCGTTCCTTCTCTTCAATAAGAAGAAGTATTTGAAATGAAACAAATTCTTCTTCATTCTGTTGTGCTCAGCGAAGGAACTGCCTAAGCATACTTTTGCGGATCCAAACCTCTTTGTTCTTTCTAAGTATTCTTCTTGCATAGAAGAACGCAACTCTTGCAAAAACCGGGATTTTAGTAGTAGGCGGCACCCCCTCTGAGTTTTGAGTAGGCGGAACCATTCAGTTTTGGTTCTTCTCCACATTCTGACCGGCAGGAATTTGCCTATGATTTTTCCAACTGATATGTCAATATAGAAAGATCTCCTTATTTTTTTTTCTTCACCGGCGTCATTCTCATGAAAAGATATTTGATCACCGTGGGAAACTTGAAAGTGAGTAATGCTTACCAGCCCATTATTCACACAAACCCTTCGATGACTTATCGGCTGCCTTGCTTGAGGAAGAGTGTCACTAAAATGGAGACGAACCGGAATCACGTCCGATCTTGTTTCTTGATTGAGTAGAAAAGGGATATATGAAGTTCGTTCTCTTCCTCTGTGCATCTCCCTTATGGGTAAATCCCCATAAAAAAGGGGCAACTTTCGTGTAGTTTGTGATTTTATGTTACTGTTTCTATTTTCTCTCAGAGAAAGATTTCTTTTAATGGATTTCCTCTTGTTCCTCAATCTTCGGAGAATGCGGCGTTGTATTAGAGAAAGTTCTCTGTTCCGAACATTTCCTAGAAGTAGACGACACGTTTTAAATCTTAATGCAGGCATGCATATCTCCTTGAAAAAGTCTTTTTCGCCACATCGCGTATAACAGGCCAATTCTTCCACGATCTAAGATTCTGACAACTGA